TATATTAATTAAAATATTTTTAAATATATACGAGTAATCAGATTTGAACTGATGACAACTACTTGGAAGGTAGAGGTTATACCAACTTAACTATACTCGTTTTATTACTTTTATTTTTAAGTTTAAATAATTTTTTATTTTTTATGACATGATTTATTTATTTTTTAAATATTTTATATATTACTAATATTAGACTATTTCTTTTAAATTTTTAATTTAAATTATGGAACATTAATTAAATTAATATTTAACTTAAGATGATTGTTCATATATTTATTTTTAATTTAAAGGGGGTAAAAATTAATAAATAATTAAAAATATTATGTTTTGTATTTATAATTAATTTTATAAATTAAGAATAAAATCTTTAAGGAAAATAATATTATTGTTATAATTAAATAAATAAATATTAATTATAAATATATTATTTTATATTCTGTTAATAAATATTACAAAATTAATAAAATTAATAAATTTTATAATTAAAAAAATAAAATAAATACTTATAAAAATAAGATAAAATATATATGAAATATTAAAAACTAAATTTTCAAAAGAATTAAAAAAATTAATAAATAATTCTTCAGATTCTAAAGAACAATGAATATTAACCACATTAATATTAGTTGGAGCATCACCACTAATAACAGTAGTATTATTTTCCATATTTGTCATTTTAGATGTTTTATAATGTTTATGATGAAAAGGTACCATATCTTTAAGGAAAATAATATGATCTTCAACTTTTTCAACAGTTAATAATATGTAATTTTTATAATTAGAATCTATAGGTGAAGTATATGATTCTTGATGAACTGTTAAATCTAATATAGGTCCTACACCTAAACCAAAATGAAAAATAAATGTAGGTTCAATAGGTGAAATTTTTAAATAAATACTAGATAATTTAACACCTACTGCATAAGCTATTAATTCTCCATAATTTTCAACTAAAGAATTTAAACCTTTTATATAAATATTATTATATAAAATTAAATATTCTGTACTATCCATATAAATTACATTATATATTAAATAAATATAAATTAAATAAAATATAAAAATACTTATTAATATTATTTTTATAATAAATATATTTGAATTATTATTATTATTATTTTTTAATATTAATTTTAATAATAAAAAAGTTATTATAAATATTAAAACATTTTTATAATAATTTGATATAATTATATAACAAATTATTAAAATTAAACTAAAATTATTGTGATTTATTTCAATTAACATTTGATTAATATAATTTAATTTATTTATATTATTAATTTTCATTTTTAATTTACTTATGTTTGTATCTAAAATTAGTATTAAAATTATTTTTTTTGGTTTAATGTCAATAATTTTAATAACGAAGACAATTATTTAAATAATTTATGTTTTGTTTAATTAGACTAATTTATTTTTAGTATAAATTAATACAAATTTAATTAAATTATTAATTTAATTAAATTATTATAAATTATATAATTTTCTTGATTAATTCAAGATTATATAAATTATTATGTCAATTGATTTTAATTAGATATAGATATATTAAACGAGATCTTCCAGATTCGAACTGGAATCCTTCTAAATGACAATTAGAAACTTTACCAATTAAGCTAAGATCCCTTATATATTAATTTAACAAGATCAAGGTGATTCGAACACCTACCAATGATTTTGAAGATCATTATACTAACCTTTATACTATGTTCTTTTATTTCTTAAAATTTATTTTATTCTATTTTATTCTATTCAAAATCAAGGTAATTTATTCTTGAAATAACCCAATACAAAACATCATATACCTCCACAAAAAACCTAAAAAACCTTTCTTGTAAAACCATCTCCAATTAGATTTTATAAAAATTTTAATAATTTAAATATTTCCATTAAAGATAATTTAAAAACATCTATAGAATTTAAAACTAGAAAAACTTTATTAAATAATAAATATCTACCTATTAAAATTAACTCCTTATTTTTAATAAAAATAGATTATTATTTAAAAATTATAAAAAATAAAATTATTTATTTTATAAATAAATATAATTTAAATAAAATTAAATAGTTTAAGGAATTAAATAATAAAAAACCTTTCTTTTTCTTATACTCTTTAAGAATTAACCCCTTTAAACCTATTCAATCATAAATAAAGCTTTATTAACCTGAATAGCTAAAATTTATTTTATGATTGATATTAAATTATATTTATGTAAAAAAAAGGGGGTGGTGAGAAGTAAAATTATAAAATTATAAAATTATAAAATTATAAAATTAAATAAAAATATAATTTTATTTAAATGTTATAAAGTAAAGAAGAAATAGAAAAATGTAAACCATCTAATATTACATTAGGGAAAATACCTAATAACACAGTAGGTAATAATAAAGATATTAATAGATTAAATTCTCTTCTAGAAATATCTTTATTTGGTTTTAAATGAGGTGAATAAATACCATAAGAAATTCTATTATATAAATAAATAGAATAAATAGCAGATAATACTATTCCAGTAGCACCTAAAGCTGCTATTAAAGGACTTCTTTCTCATATTCCAATTAAAGATAATTGTTCACCTAAGAAATTTAAAGTTAAAGGTATACCAGTATTACTTAATGTAAAAATAAAAAATAAAATAGTAAAAACAGGCATATAAGTTACTAATCCTCTTATATAATGAATAATTCTAGTTCCTGTTCTATCGTAAATTACACCTCCAACACAAATAAATAAAGCAGGAGAAACAAATCCATGAGCTAAAGCTAATAAAATTGCACCTTCAATACCTTGAATTGTATTAGAAAATAAACCTAATATAACTATACTCATATGTGCAATACTTGAATAAGCAATTAAAGCTTTAGTATCTTGTTGAATAATTGTAGCTAATGAAGCATAAATTAAAGTAATAATTGCAATAGTTTGAACTAATGGAGAAAAATAATTAGTAGCATCAGGTAAAAAATTAATTAAAACTCGTAAATAACCATAAGTAGCAAATTTTAATATTGTAGCAGCTAATAAAATAGAACCAGCTAAAGGACTATCAGCATGAGCTCTATATAATCAACCTGTTAAAGGTCATAATGGAGTTTTTACTGCAAAAGCTATAAAAAATCCTAATCATAATATTTTTTGACTTTCTAAATTAATTTCTGATAAAGATATAATTTGAAAATCTGTTGAACCTACATAATTATATATTTGAAGTATAGCTAATAACATAAATAAAGATCCTGCTAAAGTATATAAAAATAATAATAAAGCTGATCTTATTCTAGCTTCACCTGATCCATATACTATTATTATTAAAAATAAAATAGGTAATACACTTTCAAAAAATATATAAAATAAAATTAAATCTAATACTACAAATACTCCTATTTGTAATGTTTCTAATAATAAAAAAGATATTAAAAAATATTTTAAATTATTATTTATATTATTATAATTAGATAATATAGCTATAGGACTTATAAAAGTTGTTAATAATAAAAAATATAATGATATACCATCTATACCTATATTTAAATGACAATAACTTAAATCTATAAATTCATATACAAATTGATATTGATTAGTATTTGAATCAAATTCTAATCATATATATATTGATATTATAAAATTTATTAACATAGTTATTAAAGTTATTCTTTTCATTCTTATTTTATTTTCTATGGTATTTTCTGGTATTGTTAATAATAATAAACTACCTATTATAGGTAATAATAATAATAAACTAAGCATTTTTTAATGGTATTCTTTCCAAAAAGAATTACTAGAATGTCTATTTATTTATATAATATAATATTTAATTTATCTTTATTAATTTATATTTTTTTAATCATACAAAAAAAAATAAATTATAAATCCATAAAGGAGATTTTTTGACATTAAAATTAAACAAATAATACAAATAAATAAATAAATAATAATATATTTATTGAAGTTAAATTTTTTAAATTTTTATCTCTTCTTAAAAATATATATTTTACCATGAGGTTAAAAATAAAAAATATTCAATAATTTAATTGACGGACACTGTGAGATTTGAACTCACGACTTTATTCAAGTACTCGTTTTCAAAACGAGCGCCTTAAACCTGACTCGACCAAGTACCCTAAAAATGATAGATAAGACCGAAGGGAATTGAACCCTTATAATATCCATTATGAGCGAACTGCATTACCAATTATGCTACAGTCTTTAATTTATTTATTAATTCTTTTAATGATTATATTTAAATCAGTATAAATTTTTTTAATTAAAGGGGGTAAAATTATTAAATTAACTTTTCATTTAAAATTAAAAATTAAAAATTTAAATAATAAGTTTAAGCTAATTAAATATAACTTAATATAAATTTAATTATCAATTTAAGATTGCACAGGTAACATTTTGAAAGCATGGAATGGAATTGGACTTTGTAAAGTTCATTCTAATGTTGAAGCTGTTTCTGTTTCATTTTTAAATTGTTCTGTTGATGTAAAATAAGTAGGTATATTTCAAGGATTAGTATTAACTTGATTTCCATTAGCAAATATATCATAGATTATATAACCAAATAATACTGTAGCCATAATTGAAATTAATGATCCAAAACTTGAAATTTGATTTCAACCACTAAAGGCATCAGGATAATCTGGAATTCTTCTAGGCATACCTGCTAAACCTAAAAAGTGTTGAGGGAAGAAAGTTGTATTAACCCCAACAAATAAGGTTCAAAAATGAATTTTTCCTAATAATTCATTATATGATTTTCCTATTATTTTTGGTGCTCAAAAATAAAATCCTGCAAATATTGCAAATACAGCTCCCATTGATAAAACATAATGGAAGTGAGCTACTACATAATAAGTCATTTTTATTTTATTATAAATATTTATAATATAATTATACTCATTTTACAATGAGGATCGGACTATATCTTATCTAATTATTAAACTTAATTAATGTTAAACTACCACGTATAGTCTCTACGGATCCTACTTCTAAAAAATAATAATTTATTAATAGTTTGGTTTCCACGGTATTGCCTTTTAAATTTGTAGCATGGAAATTGCATTTTTTCCATTTAAAAGGTTTCACCGTTAGCAATATAAAATATTATTTATATTACCGATAAATATTTAGATTTATAAGGGAAAATGTAAACAAAACAACATTTCTTGTTTTTGTTTGTCTTGTTTACTCTTTTAAAAATTAATTGACATTAATTAAAGGGGGTAAAATTATTAAATTAATTATAATAATTATAATAATTATAATAAAATAAAAAATAGAAATACCACAAAAAAAATCTGTTATTAATTCAATTTTTAGCTATATCATATAATCTTTCAACAGATTTACAGCTTTAATGAATAAGTCATTAATTCAATTTGTAGCTAATTCTTCTTTTGAATATGAATATATAAAATCCAGTATGTCCTCTTCAGTAACCCCATTTTCACTTATTTCTTTAGCATAAAGACTATTAAACTCGAAAAATTTTAATTCCTCAATAGGACATACATCAAAATCTACATTTGGCATCATGAAGATATCTGGATCGTTTAATATACTTTCAATATCAGATGAATCTAGTTCATTCTCACTATCAAATGGATTTTCATAATCTGAAACAGTATCTGTATCTGAATCACTATCCATGAAATATTGATCCAAATTTTCTTCTGTATTTTCATTTGAAACAGTTGTAAGATTTCTATATCTATCATCCTCAAAAGAAGCTTCTATCTCTTCAAATGTGAAAGCTTCTGTATTATTAGTAGGAATAGCTGTATTATTATTTTTAACTATGTAATATATAGAACACCCTATAATCAGTAAAGAACCGATTATAATTAAAGAGATGTTTATATTTTGGTCAAGTATTAATTCATTTGTCATTTTTTTATATTTTTTGTTTGTTTTTTAATAATAAAATATTAATATTAATTGTAATCTTATTCTTATATGAGATTTTTATTTAATTAATAATTTTTTTATAATATTTATACCATAAATATGTTTAATTACTTGAAATAGCATTTTTTTGTTTTATGACAGAATTTTTGTTAATTATTAACTCTTTAATGAAGATTAAACAAAAATTTTTTATTTTTCCCTTATAATTTAATTTTTATTTATCACAGTGGTAAGACAACACGACACTTATTTAAAAAGAGATCTAAATTTAGTAAATGAAAGTATTTTTGCTCCTAACAAAGGATAGTTAATGCAATGATTAATAATTTTTATTAAAGTTAATTTTCTATAAATTTCAATAAATCAAAATTTATTATTTATTTTTCTAATTTCATTTTTAATATCAAAATTATTTTTAATTGCTTCTAAGATATATTTATCGTTTTTTTGATTAATAGAAAATGAATGACTATTAGATTTATCTCTTATTGAAAAACAACCTTCTGTTTCGATAAATCCAGATAATCATGCATTAAAATAATTATTATCAATTTTAACTATATCCAGATTAGGATTAAGATATTTTTGATTTCTAGCATTTAAATATCATTTAACATTATTTTGTTGAAAACATTCTAACATAAATGCTAATTGAGCTCTTAATCTGGAAGTCATGGGAGGATAAGCAAAAAATATTTTAATTATTCTTTGAATTTGTTTTCTATCGTTTACAACTCAAATAATAAATTTATTTTCTTCAATTATTTTCACATTTCCTCCGATGTGATATTTTATTAAATTTAACATTGATAAATTTTCAACATAATATTTTAATTTAATAACTAATCTGTATTGAAGACTTTTATGTCTTCAATGATTAACTTGAATACTTCCATCACCATCCATTAAACCTACTCAAAATTTACGGATATAATGAGTATCTTTTTTAATTCTATCATGTAATGCTAAATCTAAAGAAGCATTAGCTAAAACTACTCCAGTTACTCCTCCTATAGTGAATAAAGCTAAAAATCCTAATGTAAATATTAAAGGTGTTGTTAATCTTAAACTACCACCATATAAAGTAGCAATTCAAGAAAATATTTTAATACCTGTAGGAACAGCAATTACCATCGTAGCAGCTGTGAAATAAGCTCTGGTATCTACATCTAAACCTACACTAAACATATGATGAGATCATACTAAAAATCCTAATATTCCTATTGAAAACATAGCATATACCATACCTAAATAACCAAAAATAGGTTTACCTGAAAAGGCAGAAATTATTTGACTAACTATACCAAATCCAGGTATAATTAAAATATAACAGTTATTTTGATTAATTTAATAACCAATACATTTTTCTAATATATGGTTTATTAAAATTTAATACTCAAAAACTCACGTTTTTGCTAGGACTTTATCTTATACTGAACCTTTTATGGACGAAGTTAAAAATTCCTGAGTATATTGAAATAAGGGGGAAATTTATCATTATAAAATGTCAAAAAATTAAATTAAAATTATCAAAAACATCCATTAGCAAAAGCTAAAGCTTCACAATAATTTTGTAATTCTGGCACAGGTAAATAAGCTTCTAATAATAAAGGATCTATATGATCTAATGGTACATTTAATATAGATTTAGTTGTAATTTCTTTTTCTATTTCAAAAGAAGTAGAACTTAAATCTAAATGTAAATCTGGTTTAGTTTGAATTGCTTTAGATACCAATTCTCTAGAGTCTATATCTGCACCGAATTCTAATAAGTCAGCTTTAGCTCTAATATCTGTTCTTATTTTTGTATGTATTACTTTTTCAAAATCAGATATTTGAGTTTGCACTCCAGTATCCGCAACTTCAATTAAGTTAGAAGGTTTATTTTTTGATATTTCATTTATTTTGTTTTCTGAAGGTTTTAAGATATCTAGTTTAAGATCAGCTTTAGATTTTTCGGAAATAAGGAATTTTTCTGTCAAATTTGAAGAAGTAGAATTAGTTTCGGCTTCAGAAAATAAATCCGTTGTATCTCCTAATATTTCATCTGAGGATGAATCAAATAAATAATCTGTTTCTTCTTCTGGTATCGTACTAACTGATAAAGTAAGTAGAGTAGAAAATAGAACTCTTCTTTTTAATTCTATTTTAATTTTATAAATAAATAAGGAAATTATAATTATTTCTACTAAAATAATTACAACAGAAAGTATAATATTTGTTAAGTTAAAAAATATTGTCATTGAATATAAAATTATATTGAAAACCCTTTAGGACTTGTATTAAATGTCAAATAATTTTATTAGAAAAATATTTGTTGATAATTACCAAAAAATAATTTATATTATTGGTTTACCAAATGCTTAATTTATTTATTAGTATAAATATGTATTTCAAAGATTTTAAAGGGGGTAAGACTAAATTTAAATTTAAGAAAATTTACATTAGAAGAAATTACCAGTGGAATCTAAAACTAAACCAGCTGCTGCTGCCATAGCTTCAGTATTTCTACTAATATGGCCCATAGTTTCAACAACAGTATCTATTGAACTTGGAGTTTGAGGAATCATTAAAGATGAGTTTACATCAGAATAAATTTGAGAACTTTCTACTCTTATTTGTTTTATTTCTTCTAATTTTCTTAAGATAGCTGATGTACTATCTCTTGTTTCCTTTAATGCATTTAAAATTCTTTCTTCTGAATCTGCATAATTTTGAAATCTTAATGCTCGTTGGTGATCAATTATTTGTTCAATTAAACTTGCATCTGTTACTCTATCTTGAGATGGATGTCAAGGTCATGAACTTACTGGAGATGTTTGTATGTTTGCTATATTAGAAAAAATTTTTGTTCCTTCCGATCATCAAGATCAACCTAATACTCCAACCATTCCAACATATAATGGAATGAATATAAAATCATTATGAATAAAATTATTAAAAATTGTCATTATTATTAATATAAAGTGATTTATAGTGTCTAAAATACTTATTAAGTCATAATAAAAATTAAATAAGATTAAAATCCTTAATTTTTAAAACCCGAAACTAGAAGTACAGCTTAATTTCGTAAATTTAAATTTGTCCCTCTTCCTATCAACCACCCAAGTGTATTCCCTTTTGGATTTAAACCAAAATTTACAAATGTTGTTCTATCATTGAACTAAGGGAATTTGGTATATTATTATATTTATAATATATTTAGACACTATTAAAGTAAATTTAATTACTCTTTTATATTTTTCAATAAACTTGAAAATATAATAATTAAAGGGGGTAAAATTGGTTAAATAACTTCTATATGATTTTCTTATGATTTTTATTCTTTATTATATTTATTTGTACTCATTGAAATTTTTAATTTCATAATTTTATTTATACCTAATTCGGTTAAATGTTTTTTATTTTGTATGAATAAATAAGTTTTTCTTCATTTAAGGTAATTTATATGTTTACTAGATTGTAAATTAAATGTATCGAAATATTGTATAACTTTTTTTGCAGAACCAAAACTAGTAGATCCATAATAATACGTATCTTGACTTTTTCTGTAACCTATATTTCCCCCAAATACTTCTTTTATTAATAGTAAAACATTATTATCTTTTTGATCAATTTGAAAATTTAATCTAATCTCTGGTTTAGGTCTATCTTTTTTATGCACAATTTTTATTTGAAAACTAGCATCTGCATCAGAAAATCCTGCAATTCAATGATTATTTAAATTATTGGTTTCATTCATGAAAAACTCTAAGTTTTCCTCCAAATATTTTTGGTTAGTTAATATATTATTTCTTACTTGGTTGAATTTATTGATGGTTCTTAATTTATTATTAACTAAATTTAATACTTTAATTATTCCATCTTTATTAGATACAATAAATAAATAAGCATTTTTATCTTTTACTTTATTAACATGTCCATAACCCAGTATTTTTTTAATGAAATAAGCTAAATCTACATCGGAAGAACTAAATACAATTACCAGTTGTTGTTTAGAACTAAAATGACCATCTCCATCTATTAAACCAGCCAAATAATGTCCAAATTGTTCATCATTTAAAGGTTTTAAATGTTTAGGAATATGCTCAGAAATTTTTTTAATATTTTCAATATAAGGTTCAGTATTGTTGCGTAAAGTCTCTGAGGTTCCACTTTTTGTATTTAAAGTGTTACCTGCTGATTGGCTTCATTGTTTTAACTTTTTTACTATATTAATCAAAATGGAGTATTTAAAACTAATTATCGAAGCTATCCCAGCATATAGCAACATTATGAAGCTTGTAAATTTTACTTCTGGATGTCCAAAAAATCAAAATAGATGTTGGAATAATATAGGATCTCCACCTCCAGCTGGATCATAGAAACTTGTATTAAAATTTCTATCAGTTAATAACATAGTTATACCCTTTTAATTCTTGATTTATTGGATATAATCCAATGACTATCTTATAAATTATAATAGTCTCATAAATATTTATATTTAACTCGGAATTATTATAGAAGTTAATTTATTATTTTAATTCCATTAATTTTTATTTAATTTAATATAAATATGTTTTATAACTTAAATAAAATTAATTAGAATCAATTAAAAAACTAATTTATAATAAAATTAAGAAAACGTAAACATAACAAACAGATAATAAATTTTACACTTATTATTATGTTTATTCTGTTATAAAAATAGTTTACTTTAAAGGAAATAAATTAATAAATAAATAATTTATGTAAATTAAATCATTTAATTAAATAAGTTATTTACCATTCCTAAAGTATCTATCATTGCACAAACTCTTTCAGGAGTTCAAGGTGTAGCTATAAAGGGATCTAAAGCATTTAATTCATTAACTCTAGCAGCAATATATTCTGCATTAGAGAGATCTACAACTCTTCCTACTATATCTTGATTAGATATAACTTCTTTATTAACTGATGTTACATCTTCAGCTATAGTTTGAATTCCTACTTCTGATGTCGTTGGAATTAATGATGATGTATCTTGAAATGTAGAAGATGCAGGTGATAAAGTATCTATTGAGGTTACATTATCTGGAATAATTTGATTTGATCCATTTGATAAATTTTCTCCTGCATCAGTTTGTACACCTTTTTCCATATAAGATTTTCTTAAAATCTTACTTGTAAAGGAATATCCTATCGTTCCTACAACTCCTATTAATAGACCGTAGAATACTAAATCGTTATCTAAATTATTATTTAATACTTTAATAAGTAATGTCATTTTTTATTTTTTTATATTTTTTTATATATCTCTTAAGTTTACTAATCTACTTTTTATTTATATTTAATATTATTATATTTTATAATATATAACTTATTAGTATTAATACTCTATGATATTTTTTTTTATATAAAAAATTATATAAATTATATATCTAAAGTATCTTAAAATTCATCTTATACAATTATTTCATATATTTTAATAAATTATGATTATTTATTAAAATATTAAAATATAAACTATATTTATAGTTTTTTTTTAGTTTTATTAGTTTTTTATTTATGTGATTATTATTAATGATTTAATTAAAAATCTTGTTCTATTGTTGAACTAAGAGAACATATTAATTTAAATTTAAATTTAAATTATCAAATATTGTCTTATTTACTATTAAAAAAAAATTTTTTATTCATTAAATTCATTAACAGAGTAAAATGAAATTTTATTTTCTTATTTTTATTTTTTATTAAATTTCTGATATAAGTATTTATGTTTAAGATAAATACTCATACATTTACATGTATGTTGGGACTATATCTTATTAATTTAAGTTATAAAATTTACTCAAATGATTTCAAGTAAAAATAGTTCTGTTATCGTTCATACAAGATTTTATTAATATTAAAATAATTTCTTCAATATTTGATGTATGTTTATATTGACTAGATTTAAATTTATTTAGAAATTGAACTTTTATTCAATCTTTAAAATCTAAATATTTACTACCAAATAATGGAAATGTATTTAAATAATTTTTAAAATTAGATTACCATTTAAATTGTTTATTTTTACTCTATATTCTAAAATAAGTTTATCTAATTTAATAGCCTTAATTGAAGAATGTAAGAAATTAGCGATAATTTCTAAAAAATAAAATTTTTTCTACCATTGTGATAATTTTGTCTTTGGTACTTTATTGAATCATCACCTTCTATTTAACCAACTAAATAAAAACTTAATTTTTTTTTAATTAGAAAAATCTTTAAAATTTAAGATTTTTGTGTTTTTATTTTAGTAAATGGAAAAATATTACAATAAATTAATTCCGGCATGTAATCTCTGAGGATTATAAAAAGATTCAAATCTAATAAGTTTCCTGCTGATTATGTATCATAAAATTTTATTTATCATTTTAATTTATGACAATGAAAAAATTTCCAGCAATTAGCCGAATTTAAAGCTAGCAGTATAAATTTACCAGCTAAAACAGGTAAAGCTAATAATAATAATATAGCAGTTACAAAAATACTTCAAACAAATAATGATAATTTATGTAAACTCATTCCATTAGTTCTCATATTTAATACTGTAGTAATAAAATTAATAGCTCCTAACAATGAAGATATACCTGTTAAATGTAAACTAAAAATAGCTAAATCCACTGAACCACCAGAATGAGATTGTATACCTGATAATGGTGGATAAATTGTTCAACCAGTTCCTGCTCCATTTTCTACTAATGCACTAAGTAATAATAAAATTAATGAAGGAGGTAATAATCAAAAACTTATATTATTTAATCGTGGAAAAGCCATATCAGGAGCTCCAATATGAATTGGTAAAAAATAATTACCAAAACCTCCTATTAATGCTGGCATAACCATAAAAAATAACATTAATAATCCATGAGCAGTTATTATTACATTAAATAATTGGTGATCTCCTTGTAAAAATTGTACTCCTGGAGAAGATAATTCTAATCTGATTAAAACTGAAAATCCTGTTGCTATCATTCCTGAAAATATAGCAAATACTAAGTAAAGAGTTCCTATTTCTTTAGCATTAGTGGAATAAAGTCGTCAATCCATATTATTATCTTTCTCTAACTTATTTACTCCTCTGTTTTTTATCTTTATTATAAAAAAAATATATCAAAAACAATAAAAAACAAAAATAATACTTAAAATTTCACGGAATAGAGGTGATTCGAACACCTAAGAGAATACTCGAACAATTAGCAATTGTTTTAACTTTCCAATGTAAACTATTCCATTTCTTTTATTTAATTATACTTTTATTAATTATTTAATAATCAATTTTTTTTTAGGGGGAAAAATTTTTTATAATAAATGTTTAATGTTAAATTGTTAAATGTTAAATTGTTAAATGTTAAATTATTAATATTAAATGTTTAATGTTAAATGTTAAATGTATAATATTAAATGTAAAATGTTAAATTGTTAAATGTTAAATGTATAATGTTTTTTTAAACATTCATTTTTGTTTTTATTATTTTATCTAATTTATATTAGATTATTTAATCATTTTTCAATATTCCTTTATTAGGACTTGATTGATTTATAGTTATTTTCATTATTACTTTTAATAATTTAAATAAAAATAAAATAATTAGAATTAAAACATTTATCTTATTAAGAATTAATAAAATGATTTAATTTAATTTATTAATAATAAATTTAATGTAAATATATAGCATCTTTAATATAAGATATTACTAATAATACAAATACATAAGCTTGTATTATAGATACAGCAACTTCTAATCCACATAATGCTAAGAAGAATGCAAAAGGAATTAAAGTGAATATAGCTATTATAAAACTACTATTAAACATTTGATATAAAAAAGTAGATAATATTTTTAATAAAGAATGACCAGCTACCATATTAGCAAATAATCTTATACCTAATGATAAAGCTCTAGCTAAATAAGATACAGTTTCTATTAAAACTAATAATGGAACTAATGCTAAAGGAGTTCCTGATGGAACAAAATATGAGAAAAAATGTAATTTATGAATATATAATCCAAGTATTGTTACACCTGTTAATATAGTAAATGAAAATCCTATAGTTACTATAACAGAGGTTGTAATTGTATATGAATAAGGTATATTACCTATTAAATTACTTATTAATATAAAGAAAAATAATGAATAAATAAAAGGTAAATAAATTTCTTTACCTAATTGTTCTCTTACCATTGTATTAATTGTTGTAAATATACTTTCTATTGCTATACTTCATTTTGATGGTAAAATTTTATTTTCATTATTACTTATAATATGTAAACTTAATATTATAAATAAGATTAATATAGTATATAAACCTAAATTACTTAAAGTGATATTTTTATAACCTAATATAGGAACTATTACACTTATTAAACTACTTATTTCAAATTGTTCTAATGGAGAACTTATGAATAAAGTTAAATTTTTTAACATTTTCAAAAATTTTCCTTTCTCTTAAATTAGTATTATACTAATAAACTCCATAAACTTAAAAAACAAAAAACAAAAAGAAAATTATTAACGAATAACAATAACTAAAAATTAAGTTAATAAATTCGATTTACCTTTAAAAATATATAATTTTAAATTATATTTAATTATGTTTATTTATTTAAATTAATATACTTATAACATAATCAAAAAAAAAGTATAATAATTATTTATTTTGTCTTAGTCTTTATCAGAATCGAACTGACACTAGCAACTTGAAGGGTGGCTGTACGACCATTATACTAAAAAACCTTATTGTTATAAAATTAAATTATAAATCTTACTTTATGACATTATAAAAGATTAATTTATTTAATGTAAATGTAAATATTTAATTAATATTTATTGACATTAATATCTCATAAATATATAAAATTAATTCAATTTAAAGGTTTAAATAAATTAATATTTATAAAAAAGTAACATTAGCTATTATAATAAAAAAATGTTTTCTAAAATTTAGTTATATTCAATTATAGCCATACTTGTACTTGAACTTAATCTTTAAAATTAAAATTTTAATTTTATTAAAAAATAAAAATTTAAATGAAAATTAAAAATATTCTAAACAAATAATTATTAACAAAGACAGAATGGGAATCGAACCCTTCTACTAACTAATGAGATTAGGGTGCAAACCGTTACACTAAACTGTCTAAATATAACTTATTATTTAGATTATATTGTACACTATTGTTATAAATACATACGAACAAAGAGACTTGAACTCTTAAGGAATTACTTCCACTCCTGCTTAAGAAGAGATTGTTTACCAATTTCAACATGTTCGCTATTTTTATTACTCTTTTATTAATTTATTTTATATTAATTTTTTTAAATGGATTATATTATTTAATTTATTTTTTTTATTTATTTAATAATTAATTAAATTAAATAATTTAATTTTAATAAGATATAAGGTAAATTTCTATAAAATTATATTAAAATTAAAGGTGTTAATAGGAATCGAACCTATGAAAAAAAGTATTAACAGTACTCCGCAATAACCTCTCTGCCATAACACCTAAATATGATAGGCACGATTCGAACATGCTCTATGTCTCCTACCCAAAAGGAGCGACTGACCAATTTGTCATCTATCATTTTTTGGTTTATTGAGCAGTAAAGGAATCGAACCTTTTACGGCGTTAACCAATTCTTTTACAGAGAATCACCATTACCAATCGGATCACCTGCCCTTAATATTTTAATTAAAAATTTTAAAAAAAGATTATTTATATATTTTAATATTATAATTTTTATGACTTAAATTATTAATTCTAAATATTTATGTATATATATTTATTATATAAATTTTATATTTAGAACTGAAAGCACTTGGATTTGAACCAAGACTTTCTCCTTAAAAGGGAGACACTCAACCACTCGAGTTCTGCTTACTTATAAATATAAATAATTTACTGAGTTAACCAGATTCGAACTGATATTATTCATTACCAAAAAATGATGTTTTTCCAAATTAAACTACAACTCATATTAATTTTGTTTATTATTATTTGTGCCAAAAACTGGAATTGAACCAATATTAAAGTCTTACAAGGAATTCGTTTTACCAATTAAACTATTCTGGCTTAAAACATAATAAATTATTGACATTTTTATTTGCCCTGAGAGAGAATTGAACTCACATTTCTATATCTTCAGAATAGCGCTTTGACCACTAAGCAATCAAGGCTTATTATTATTTTTTTTATGACAAAAATTTATGGAGAAAGATAGACTCGAACTATCATATTTGTAATGCAAATACAACTGATTACCAATTATCAGATTTCCCCCTTTATATATATATTCTTTTATATATATATATATTAAATTTATATATATATTTTATTTCTTAATATAAAACTATTTAATTTTTATAATTATTTTTAAATTAAAACTTAAATTGATTAATGACATTAATCAAAAAATGAATAAATATATTAATATTAATGTTATTTTATTAATATTGATATAATTAATTCTTATATTATTAATTTTAATGAAATTCTTAAAATTAAGACAATATCAGATTAAAAATATTTTAAATACTTTGCAATTACAAAGTTAAATATATTATTTTACTTTTCTCTTTTCTTAATATTATTTTATGAAATATTAATTATTTTAATTTACTAAAAAAATATAAATGTAAAAAATAAATAAGGGGGTAAATTTATAAATAAATATAGATAGATTAATTAATATTTCTATTAGTTAAAAAATAAAATTATTTATTAACTTTAGTTTGAGTAATTTTAGCTATAGAGATAGCTCCAGAACCAATTTCTAAGATAAATCCTATTGTTAATACTGCAAAGAAAATTAAAGCTATACTAAAACCAAACGTACTTACTTTATATAAAGTTACAGCTATAGGGAATAATAATAATATTTCTAAATCAAAGATTAAAAATAACATAGCAACTATATAAAATTGAATTTGGAAATCTGTTCTATTTTGTTTTCTAATAGCTGAATATCCACATTCATAAGCTGATATTTTAGATTCATCAGGTCTATGAGTTGAAAATAGAAAATTTAAAAATAATAAAACTAAAGCTAAAATAGGAACAAAAATAAATAACATTAATAAATTATTCATTAAAAATTAAATAAAGATAAAGAAAGTATTGTTGTACTATTTAATAAAATTGATGGTTTAAGAACAAATAATAAAATAGATAATGTTAAAGTAGATATTATAAAACTATTAGTACTACTTATTTCTATTTCGGAATTAGAATTTAAATTTTTAATTATTTTTAATTCTTTATCACTATATTCAGATGTATTTTCTTCTTCTGTAAATAATATTTTTATTATTTTTAAATAATAAGAAGCACTTATTATACTTACAATAATAGCTATTATAGACATAAAGTAATATCCATTTTTAATAGCTGAATATAATACAAATTGTTTAGAGAAAAATCCTATTAAAGGAGGTATTCCAGCCATACTAAATAAACAAATTGTTAAAGTTATTGATAATACAGGATTAAAAAAAAATTGACCTTTTAATTCTGAAATATAATTTATATCATTTTCTGTTCCTGTTTCATCTTCTACCATTATACTTTGTATTAAATCTCTAAATGAATTTTTTATTATATATCCAAATAATATTATTATTAAAAAAGTATTTAAATTTGTAATAGTATATTGTATTATATAAAATATTAAAGCTTCTATAGATTGTTCAGAATTAATAGCTAAAGCTAATAAAATAAATCCTACATGTGAAATAGTACTGTAAGCTAACAATCTTTTTATTTTAGTTTGAGCTAAACCTAATATTGTTCCTATTAATAATGATAATAAAGAACTTATTAATAATAAATTTTTACTTCATAAATAACTATTATTAAAACTTAAAATATTATTATTTATTATATTATTTAAAGGATTTAATTCTAATATTATATTAATATTTTCTATTAAATTAATATGAGTTTGTATTTCAAATAAAACTAAAAAAATAGATATTTTAGGCATTATAGTTAATCATGTAGTTATAATTGTAGCACTATCTGCATATACATCTGGTGCTCAATTATGTAAAGGTGCTGCAGCTATTTTAAATAATAATCCTATAAAAATTAATATTAAACCTAAACTAAAACCTAATAATATATTATTATTATCAATTACTGAAATCATACTATATATAGAATCTAAATTAGTTAATCCTGTGAAAGAATATATTAATCCACAACCTAATAATATTATACAAGAAGCTAAACTACCTAATAAAAAATATTTTAATCCTGCAGAAATTGCTAATTCTGAATGTCTATATAATGAAGCTAAAATATATACTCCAAAAGATTGTAATTCTAAACTTAAATATAAAGTAATTAAATTTGAAGAACTTATTAATAATAAAGAACCTAAAGTTGATATTAAAACTATTATTGAATATTTTATTCTATAATTATTAATTGATAATATTTTTTGACCTTCTTCATTTAAATTATTATCTATAAATTTATGATTTATTAAAGGTCAAGCTATTAATATTACAGAACCTGTTAATATTATAACTATATCAAATAATTGTGTGAACAAAGTAATTTGAAATAAACCACTATATATACCTATACCTGATCCAATTGACTGAATATAAAAAGCATTTAAAGTTAATGCTCCAGTATAAAATAATAATAAAGAAGATATTCTTAAATATAAATTTGGTGAAATATTTCTATTTATTGAAGGTAGGGCTATTGCCACTATAAGAATCATGATACTAATAAACATCATTACTTTATTTATTACATTAATATTTTTATATTTTTTATTTATTACATTAATATTTTTATATTTTTTATATTGTTTTATTATTTTATTATTATGTCAATTATAATGAACATTAAATATTTTTTTTAATATTTTTTAATGTCATTTTTTGACATCTTATTGGATTTGAACCAATATCTAATTGCTTCGAAGGCAAACGCTTTCTCCATTCAGCTAAAGATGTTACAGATTTAAAATTTGTATCAAACTTTAGATTTTTATTGTCAATAAAATAAATTATATAAAAAGGATATAATATTCAATGACATTAAAACTTTCTTTTAAATGTCAATAAATAAATTAAAATATTTTATTTTTTTTGACATTAACCTTTTTTTAATGTCATTTATATTTTAATATAACTTATTTAGATTATAATTTGGTTAAAATTAATATATTTATTGGTATAAATTTTTTTTATATACGAGTAAAGAGACTTGAACTCTTACGATTATAAAACCATAAATTCCTAAGATTTATCCGGCTACCAAATTACGGCACACTCGCAAATTAATAAGTGTATATTATTAAATATATAAATATATAAAAAATAAAAAATAAATACAAAATTATATGAAAAATCTATTAATTTAAATATAAAAAATATAAAAATATGTTATATAATATAAATTAAGAATATATTTGTTAAACATAAATTTATGACATTATAAAAACATTATTATTAATATAATAATTATAAATAAGAGATAGAGTAATCGAAACTCTGTCTGCATAGTGTAAATATGCTGTTAAACCACTCAACTAATCTCTTACTAATTATTTTTAAAAAGGGGGTAAATTTTATGTATTTTCCAGCAGCACTTTCCAGTACGGCTACCTTGCTATGACTTTTGAGATGTTACTTAATTGAATTAATAAAAACTAATTAGTTTTATATAGCCGTTATATTATTAAAAAAATAACTATTTAAATTTAAAAAATATAAATTTAATATTAACTATGAAAAGTTATAATAACATTTTTATTTCCATCAATATAAGCTTCTTCCCAGCGACAGACAGTTAGTTCATCACGGATGCTAATTTCACCGTTGCGCTTATTATCAACGATTACTCGAAATTCCTTCTTCATGTTCCCGAATTGCAGAGAACAATCCGTCTAAATTTATATTTTAACTTTTTTTTATGATTAGCTTTTCCTACTTTCCAAATTTAATTTTTTATTTTTATAAAATTAAAAATAAATGCATTATTTAATCTTTCGATAATTTATTTTACATTAAACATAATATAATTTTTAATAATAAAATAAATATATAATTCATTTTAAGAAAAAGTTTTGCATCACTTTGTAAAAGTTTTTGTGGCACGTCTATAGCCCAGTTCATTAGGGCCATAAAGACTTGTCTTAGCCCCAAATGATACTTTATAAGAATCATAAATTGTTAAGTATGTAATAAAATATAAATAATAATATTTTTAATTAACAATAGGGATTTCGTCCGTTAATGGAATTAACCTCAGTTCTCACGATACGGACTGAAGACAGCCATGCAACACCTGTATTAAATGTTTTAATTTACTATTAAAAAAAAATAATTTTTTATGATTTTTTAATTTAAAACATTCCTTTATATATTAAAAATATATATAAGTTTTTATTCAAGAACTGGTAAGGTTTTACGCGGATTATCGTATTAAATAACATGCTTCACTTCGTTTGCTCCGAAACCGACTAATTTTTTTGTTTTCGACTTTGCAGTTATACTCACAAGGCGGAATGGTTATCGTGTTAACATTGCCATTAATATTTTTTACTAATAACTACCATTCATCGTTGACAGAGAGGGGTATTCTGGGTATCTAATCCTATTTCCTATCCTCACCTTCGTTTCTGAGCGTCAATCATTAATGGAAAAAAGCTTTCGCCTTTAATATTCTACTTAGTATCTAAGGATATCAGACCTACTCTAAACATTCTTTCATATATCCTCTATTTGATTCTAGCTTTTATTTTTTACTTATTATTTATTTTTTATAAGTAAATTTTAAAGCCGCCTACAAACCCTTTACGCCTGATTAAGACGATTAACGTTTGTGTCTCTGGCCTTACCGAGTCTTCTGGCACCAGATTTGGACGACACTTATAATAAGGTAATATCATTATTTTCCCTTATGTTATCAATTATTATTATTGATTTCAGTTAGCTAGTTCACTCTTTCGAGCATTGACTAATATTCTTGACTGCTGGTAGTATAATACTACTTGGGAGATTTCATTCCCAATGTGGCCATCTGTTCTCTCAAACATAGCTATTGATCGTCGGCTTGGTAGGCATTTACCCTACCAACTACCTAATCAAAGTAAATAGTATTTTATAACAGAATAATTCCTTTATATAAATTTAATTTTTAATTATATTTATTTCCTATTTATGGAAATTATAAAGTAACTTATTTACTATCCTCACCTTTACACCTTTTTACCTTTAAAAAATTTTTCGGTAATAATGATTTGCATGTCTTAAACTACTGAACAACGTTCAATCGGAACCAAAATTAAATTCTTATGATATTTAAACAATAATTTGTGTTATTGTTATATTTTATATGCTTTTTTGCAATTTTTTGTATCTCTTTTAATTTGGTATATTTTTTTAAAACTATCGTAAATTTTCATTAAAAAATTAAACAGAATGATATTTTTAATTTGGAATTTATAAGTTCTTATCCATTATTTATTAAAGGGGGTGAAATAATAAAATTAAATTAATATATTTATATGTTATTTAAAACCTTTAAATATATTAATATATTTATCTATTAAAAATATTATAAATTATTTTTATTTATTCAATTAAATAATTTTTATTTTTAATTAATAAGGGGATATATCAAATGCTATTAAAATACTAGGTACTAAAATAATAAAGGCTACACAAACAGGTAATAAATTTAATCAACATAATTCAATTAAAGCATCATATCTCATTCTAGGCAAAGTAGCTCTAAATCATACAAACATAAAACAAAATAAACATGTTTTTAATCCAAGTATGATAGATTGTAAATTAATTAAAGAATCATTAATAAATAATTCAGGCATATGATATCCTCCTAAAAATAAAATAGAAGTAATACAACTAAATAAAACTATTGAAGCATATTCAGCTAAAAAAAAGAAAACAAAAGGTACACTAGAATGTTCAGTAAAGAAACCAGCTACTAATTCTGATTCAGCTTCTTGTAAATCAAAAGGTGTACGAGATGTTTCAGCTAAAATAGAAATAAAATAAACTATAAATACTGGAAATAATGGTATTATATATCAAATAGCTTGTTGATTTTCAATTATAATTGAAAAATTAAATGAACCTGTTAATATTATTATAATTAATATAGCTGAACTTAAAATTAATTCATAACTAATCATAGCTGCAGTACTTCTTAAAGAACCTAAAAAAGCATAAGTTGAATTTGCTGATCAACCTGCAAATAATACTCCATATACTCCTAATGAAGATAAAGCTACAGTATATAATATCCCTAATGTAAAATCAGATAAAGTTAAACCTTGTCCAAAAGGAATTATTCCTCATCCTAATAAACTAAATATTAAAGAAAACACAGGTGCTAAATAAAATAATATTTTATTAGATTGAGAAGGTATAACAGTTTCTTTAACTATTAATTTAAGAGCATCACTAAATGGTTGTAATAAACCATAATATCCTGTCGTATTAGGTCCAACTCTTCTTTGATGAGCAGCTAATTGTTTTCTTTCTATTATAGTCATAAAAGCTACTGATAATAATATAGGTAATATCACTAATAATACATCTAATAAATTTATTATTATATTTAACAGAGTTAAAATTAAATTATTTGTATTCATAGATATAAATATTTATCATCTTTATTTATATCTATATTTTTTTATAATTGACTATCTATTTTAAAATTTATATTTTAGTCTTTAAATTCTCTTATTTAAATTAATGACAATAATAATTTAAATATATCATTTTTTATAATCTTATATTATATTTTCATGAAATTAAAATAGATATAAATATTGATTTATAGTTAATTAAAATAAACAACATAACTTTATAAAATAATTTTAATTATTTTTAATGACATAATTAAAAAATTTTTAAGTATAATAAATAATTTAATTATATTTAATTATATATAATTTTTTCTAATTAAAATTAAAATTAAAATTAAAAAAATATATAAAAAGTAACAGATATTGTAACAATAATTTTTTTTTATATTTCACAACCTAATTAATAGGTTTTAAGGATTAGTACAAATATTATTTGTAAATTAATTATTTAAATAATTATTATGAAAAATATTAAACTATTCTATTTAATTTTTTAAATATAAATTTTTAGTTTAATTTCTTCTTATTCTCTTTTGGATTCGAACCAAAATTAACATTTTAGAAGAATGCAGTTCTACCATTAAACTAAGAGAATTTATAAAATATATATTTTAATTATATTAATTTATTAAATTAATATATTTTTTTAAAGTATAATAATATTATATTATTATGTCAATAAAAATTTAATGATTATAGAATTAAGAGGGAATTGAACCCTAATATTTATAGATTTTGCAGATCTATTACAGAAACCATCTGTAAACTTAATTCTAATTTATTTAAAAACAAACAAATTAAACATTATTATGAAAAATTAGATAAAAAAGGGGGTAAATAAATAATAATTTAATAAATTAGATACATTTATTTTTTATTTAATGATATAAAAATTGGTGCTATCATAGATAATAATAAAATAATACTACAAATTATTAATAATATAGCAGCATAAGTGTAAATTAATTGTCCTATAGCTTCTATTTGACTAAATGAAATAAATGTAGTATCTGTAATATTAGATTGATAAGTATTATGAATATTATTAACAAAATTTAATTTATCATTATTTCAAATAAATAAATTAAAATTAGTAATACTATCAAATATTAAATTTAAACCAGATATATTATTAAAACTAAATGGTAAAATGTTAAACATTTCAAATAAGAATAATGAACCTACTACAAAAACTAAAGGTAAATTTTTAGTATATTGTTTTCCTGTATCTATAATATCTGTTAATGAAATATTTATCATCATAATTACAAATAAAAATAATACTGTTATAGCACCTACATATACAATAATATATGATAAACCAAGAAAACCTATACCAGATAATATTAAATAACCTGCAGCATTTACAAATACAGAAATTAGATATATTACTGATATTACAGGATTTTTAGATGTTATAACTAATACACTTGATATTATTGTTGTAAAACTTAATATATTTATTAATACAAATTTCATTTTTTACTTTATTTAAGCCTTTTAATAAATCATTATTGTTCGATCTTAAATTTTAATTTTATAAAATTAAAATTTAAACGATTAAGGCTGTAAACATTAAATTTTTAAAATATTAAATTTTAATTTTATAAAAATTTAATGTAGGTTTAACCTAAAAATATAATATTTTTTATTAAAAATATTTTTGAAATATTATTATAATATTTTATAATAATTAATTTAAAGTATATAAACTGAATAGTTAATATTCTCTTTTATACCAGATAATATTAAATTTCCCCTCTAATTTAAATTCTAAAAATCAAGGTCTAAAATTTTCAATAGAATTCAACAGAATCAAACTATAAATACAATTTCGTAAAAAATTGTAGAAGGTACCAATCAACAATAAATCCTTTATAAAGGGGGTAATATTAAAAATCTATATGATTTATATTAACTTTTTTATATTTTAAATATAGATAAACTTCTTTAGAATCTTCAACATCAAATTCACAAAGTATTCATTGTTATTCTAAATGTTCACAAATTAATTTAGCATTGCTTTCCCTATTTACTAAAAATTGATTAGATAATCTTAAATAAGCATCATCTGGTTTTTAGTAACAGTAAGTAATGGAAATACTAATAAAAGATTGTTTTCATTAATTCCGAAAAGGAATAATTTAATTTGCTCAAAATTTCAATATTTAATATTTTTATAATAAAATTTTTCTGATTTATCTATTTTATAAGCTCTGTTAATATTTGATAGAAAAGTGATTTTGTTTGGTGTTAAGTTATTCATTATTTTTTAAATTTATTATTTATTTGGGTTTCTATAATACTCATTCTTAATCTAATTCAACCTTACTTTTATACTTTAATTAGTTACTCGAAAAGATTCATAGTATCATCATATTTATCTATATTAAATGCATCAATATCTTTTAACATAGTTTTAGATTCAGAATCAAAAGTATTATTTTCTTTTTTTCTTGAAAATTCTTAAATAAAGGACATATTCAAATTTTAAATCAAATTTATACATTAAAAGTTACCGATAATAAAAGAAAATTAATTTATAATGAAAATAATAAATTAATTGGAACAACTCCATATATTATTGATAAGAATAAAAAAATTTTAAACAAATAATGTAGAACAAATTAATTTTACCAATTACAAAATACGGTTTAAATCATTAAAAATTGTCATATGTTAATTTATTAGAATTTATCAGAATCGAACTGATTTTATAAAATTAGGGTAGATTTTATAAATAATACCAATTAAAATCCTTTTTAACTTAATAGGGGGTAATTATCTATTGATTATTTCTAAATTAATATTATTTAATTGATAAATTAATATTTTATTTGTTCTATTCTTATTTTTTTATATTTTAAATATAAAAATTGTTCTATATCATCACTATGAAAATCACTATTTTCTATTTGATGAGTGATAAAATTCATTATTAAATTATGATTACTATCTTTATGTCATTAAAAAAGGATCACTTAATAATAATATAGGATCAGATTGTTTTTTAGTTGTAGTTAAGAAAGGTATAACTATTAAACATTCTTGATTTTCCAATTCAAATTTTTCTATAAAATATTTAAATTTTAATAAAGATCAATTTGAAATATCTTCATAATAATATTTTTCGAAAAATATTAATTCATATTTCGATTTAATATTACATAAAAATGTAATTGTATTTTGTGATAATTTATACATTCATTATTTGTTTTTATAAGTATTGTTGTACTGTTTAATATTTTAATGGCTTAAGAGCAAAACTAATTAAATTATTATCATAAAAAGGGGGTAATCATAATCTAAAACTATGTTAAAAGATATTGATGCATTTAATATAGATAAATATGATGATACCATAAATCTTTTCGAGTAATTAATTTATAATGGAAAAGTTTTAAAATTTATTCTATTCTATTTTATTCTATTCTTCTTTTATTATATAATTATTCAAATAAATTCATTGTATTTTCAAAATGAGATGTAGAATCATCAGATTTATTAATATTCACTTGAGATTTTTTTTTTAATTTAATTTCATCTAATAAATTAGAATGAGATTTATTTACATGTTTTAATACTTTAATTTGATCAACAGTTCTATTATCAATTAGAGTTTCTCTTTCTTTCAAATCTTCTCTCATTAAAATTTTAGATGCTTTTTCTCAAGTTGTTGAATCTAATTTATCTTTTCAATGTTTCATACTTCCATCTATAGTTGATTTAATAGAATGTAATATTTCATCTTTATTTTCAGGGTTTTCAAATAATAATATTTCTACCAATTCTTTTTTCGATAAATTAGGATTATCTAATATAATTCTTTCCATTTGAGTATCAACTGATTTATTTATTAATATATCATATTCATTATTTTTACCAAAATCAGGTAACTCTTTAATCTTATTAATTAATACATATGGTTTAATTTTTGATGAAATATCAATTAATTCGTGTTGAGTATCTGTAGTTAAATCTTTTAATGATTGAAGAGATTTAGCTTTTGTTAATATTTCATTTAAATCATTTTCAATTTTGAAGTTGTAGATTCTGTTTTTTTCTATAATATTAGAGTGTATCTCTTCTTCATCTTGTAATATTGAAGGGGGTAAATCATCCATTGAAGATTTATTTTTAATTTCATTCATTAATGAGGAATGAGTGTAATTTTCATTTATTGCATTTTTAATTGTTCTATGATCAGAACTATTTCCTGTTTTTTGAAGTTCTATTAAATCAGCTTGTATTATTTCTTGTTTAATTTTATCTTTTTCTTTTTGAGTTTTTCCACTATCTATTTCCATTTCCATAGCTCTTCTAAATGAATCTCTATATGAATTTTCATCATAATTAGGGAATTCTTTTTTAATTTCATTAATAACATCATTTGAATCTAAATGTAATGTACTTTTTATTATTTTATCAATTTTAGCATGATTTTCAGAATTTTCAGGAATATCTCTTAAAGATATTTTATCATCATCTCAATGATTATCAGTTAATTCATTATCATCATCATCTCCAAATATTCCTTTTTTCATTTTATTTAATCCTTGTGACAATGATTCAGTTAAATTTTGAGGTTTATTAGATGTAATTTCTACTTCTCTCATTGGTAATTTTCCTAATTTTTTTTCAGAAATATACTGTTGAGGTGTATCATCTACTTCAATTGTATTAATTTTTTCAGTTTCTCCTAACACTTTTCCTAATTTTCCGTCTAATCCATCTTTATAATCAGTTTTAGTTGGTTTTAAATTAAATTTACCTTTAAGATTTTGTAATCCTTCAACCATTCCTGTATGAGTTTTAGGAATAGGAGGAATATCTGTAATAGGAGGAGCTGGAGGAGCTGGAGGAATTGAAGAAGGACCTGCAACAGGAGCGTCAGGAGTTATAGTTTGTTGTGAATCACTTCTTTGAATCATAGAATTTACTGTATCAACACTAGATTGAAATAGTTCAGGAGATACAGTTCTAGATCCATTCGAATCAGAATCAGATCAAGCTCTTTGTTGAATTAATGTTTCATTTTCTAAATTAGTATATGCATTTAATGCTCTTATTAATCTCGATTCATTAGACAATACATTATTTATTAATCTGTGAGCTTGAGTAGATGTAACCATTCAATTTTGAAATTCATCAGGAAATTTATCTCTTAATTGTTCTATTCTAGATTTTACTATCAAAAATTTATTATATTCATCTACAGGATTTCCAATTATTCTTTCAGGAAGATTTCTATTATGATCAGCTTCAATTCTAGCATCTATTATATCAGTAATTATAGCTCTCGATTCTGCTGTAAAATTTCTATTTTCAGGATTTCTTAAATATCTTCTAACATCTTCTATATTAGAAGCAGCTATATTATACGTTCTTTTTCAGCCAAATATTTCTTCAATTTTATCTTTACCATATTTTAATCCATTTATAATTGAACTTATTCCAGGAGGAGAATCATCATTACTTCAATAATATCAACATGCTCCTCCTAATAATAATAATAATCCTAATAATATATATTCTTTATGATTATCTCTATATTCTTTTGAATCTTCTTTCAATTCTAATCATCTAGCGATTTTAGAATCTCTGTTACTTTGTTTAGAGTCATTTGCATCTCATGAGTTTTTTTGATGAATTTCTGATGATGGTCATCTTGGTTTAATTTCATCTTTTTGTCAACTGTATTTTTCTTTCAATTGAAAAGGATTAATTGCTATAAAAAATTGAAATATAGATGTAGTAATAAGATATGCAGTTACATTAGTAAAAAAATCATATAATATATTAGCGTATCATAAATTATAAAATCTATCAATTACTGACACTCCAAACATAGAAACAATTATTCAATTGAAAATTTTAAGAACTCTAACCACAAATTTATATTTTCTAAAATAATGAAGTAAAACACCATTCATTAATAAAGTTATTACATATGATTTTATACTTGAATATATAATCATAAATTTAGATTGTGGGTTTTTATTTTCTTGTATTTTTTCTATTTTCTGAACCATTTGAATTAATTCATTTTTAGAATATTTTTGTAAATTCATTTTGTTTTTTATTTCCAATAACCGACTGGATGTACTTATATTAATTAAATCAACAAATAATTCTTTCTAATGTACTAAGAATTATATGCATTCATCCAATTATTAAAAATATATAAATTATAATTCATAATATTTTGATTGAAATTCTAATAGTAAATTCTTTTATTATAGAAAAATTACTATTCCTAATTTTTTTTGTAAATTAATTTTTTATTTTTGTTTTCCAATAGCCCGAATGGTTAATATAATATAAATTATATAAAATAAAAATGAATAAAATATATATAATATATTTGAAATTAAAGATTTCTTAAAATCATTAAAAATAATAATTATATCTGCACAATAGAATTTATTCCAAATAAATTAGTTATGCTCCGCAATTAATTTTATCAAAAGCGTTTCTAATGTCATAAACATAGTTCTTATACTACTATATCTTTACACATTTGTTGAAAGATTAGATTTTTATATTAACTTTTTTCAGTTAATAAAGACTATGTTTATAATGACGAATCATTTATATTACTAAAATTTTCTAAAATATATTTTTATTAACCATACCTTTAACAATTAATTAAGTTCGTTATATATATATCAAATTTAATATATATATAATTTAAAAATAAGGTCTTATCCTCCTTCTTTAATCATTGATAGGAAGTAAAATAACAATCATGCATTTAAAAATCGGCTTACACCTTAAACCATACAAATACATGCAATGTTAAAAAAATAAATTAAATTGAATTGATTTCAAATTTGAAATTAAAAATAACAATTTTACAACTAACCTTTTCAAAAATAAATTAAATATCTTTTGAAGTGAAATTATGGATACTAAATTATCTGAAAATCAACATATTTGATTATTATTTAGATTACAATGAACAAATAATCAATTTGTTACTATTAGTAAATTAATAAAATTAAATAAAGAAGATAAAGATTACTTATTTGAATATATCTTTAATAATATAGATGATAAATCAGATTATTATAAAAACAAGCATTAAAATCCATTATATTTAGTTATACCGTTAAAAAAGGTAAAGCTAAAGAAAAAATAACATTAAATAATTTAGATTTAAGATATCAATATTTTCATCATCATAAATTACCAATTACAATGAATCCATTAAAATATGGATTATTAATTGAGAAAATAAATAACAAATTTACAGTTCAAGTTAATAAAACTAATATGGCAATTATTATCCAAGAAGAAAATGAAAATAAAGTTAAATTATTTAAATCTGGTGTTTTAGTTTATGAATATACAGATGTTAAAATTAATGATTCTACATTTGTAAGACATCTTCAAAATAAAAAGTTTAGATGTATTTTAAATTTGATAATAAAAAATACAGAGGAGTAAATTAAAGACACATAACATAAACAAAATGATTTTAATTATTTTAATTGGTATTGTATTTCATTTACATTCATTATGGTTTGTTTGTAACTATAGAAATACTAGTTTGAACTACAGTTTTTATTGTATCAAACACATTAGTAGGAGTTAATCCATATTCTAAAGAATTAATTGTTATTAGAATTCTGTCTGTTATTGCACTAACATTCATAATTTATTTCAATTTTAATTCTGAATATTATTTATTAGTTATATTAACACTTTCAATTGATAAAATATCTTATTTACATGAATTTGATAAACCAATTCATAGGGGAGGATTATCCTTTATAAAATGAGTATATTTGAATAAACAAGATGATATTCCTACATTTATAAAAAATTTAGATGAGGATAAAGATTATCTTGTGTCAATAGAATTTGTTCCAGGAAGATCTAATTATTGTGCAGATGCACCAGAATTAATACTTTCTAGACCTTTTCTAATAAATAAATTTAGTAGTCCAACATTGATTACTAAATTTATCTTTGAAAGATTAGATCTTATGGATGTTTATTTCCAAATAGATCAAGATTTCATGTTTAATTATGAAAATCTTTCTGAGGATTCATTTGTTTTAATGAAATTTTCTGAAGTTAATATAATTAAATAATTCTAACATTTTTTATTTTTAAACTTATATCTATTAGATATTAACCCCCTTTATTTTTACATTTAAGTCGAAATTCGCTAAACAAAAATATATTATATTTTGTAATTAGCAAGTAATATTCATATATTAGACATTTAATACAAGTCCCAAAGGATTATTGCAATCACATATATTTTAAAATGAATTTATCAACAAACCAAATTTCATTTTTAAGAGATGTTCATTCATCTGTAAAAATTGATAAACTTCTGGCTGAAGATATCATTATTTTAATGAATTTAGTGTAAGTGAAATTTCATCTTTTATAAAATTAATTAAAGATGAAAAAACCTATTTAATCATTCCATTATTTGCTACATCAAAATCACTTTCATTACCTACATTGAATTTATCTGAGCCTTTTTTAATTAATAACAAAAGTAATGCCTTTTTAATTACTAAATTTATATATGATCAATGAAACTCTTCAGGATTTGGATTAAGACAAGACTCACAAATTTGTTTCTCATTTAAATTCAAAAGAGTTTGATATTCTTATAAATAATTTTCATTATTAATTTATAAAAATTAATTTAGTAAAAGTCTTTAATTGATAAGACATTAAATAAAATCAATCATTGCAATCAAATACCAAATATCAAAATGAGTCATACTGAAATTATATTTATTGTTATAACTGCAACTTTTGCTTCAACATTTGGAGTATATGTTGCTATTAAAAAAATAAATCAATATACTAGAGTACCTATTAATACTATTAGTAGAACAAATCAAGATATTGAATTACAATATATTGAACATGTTCCTGCACGAGATTCATATTTAATTGAACCTCAACCTTCTTATTTACCACTTGATTTATCAAGTTATAGAAGAGGAATTTATGATCAATGAACAAATAGTTTTTGAAGTGAAACTCCACCTTCATATAACACAGGACTAATTCCAAGTTATAGAAGTGGAACTATTCCTTATTATCACACAGGAAATAATTTTTACATTAATTCCTGTTTAGAAAATGAATTTATAATTAATCTAGATTTAATTTTATGATTAATTTTATTTATCATATTTACTTTGTTAGTTAGAAAATTCTATAATTTCATATTTTAGAATATTACCCCTGTAATATTGCTATTTCTACCTTTAATGATTAACTAAATTTAATATATATTAATTAAATTTGATATACATTATTATACTTATTATATCTTATTAATATTTCGAAACCATTGAAAGTAATACTAATCCAAATATTAAGAAATATTCTTTTGCAGATTTAGAATAGATATAATTAATAAAATCTTGTATTTTAAACAAATCAAAAGCCAAATCATAAAATGAGATATCAAAATTATTTACATTTTAAATTACCAATTACAATGAATATATCAGAAAATGGTAAATTAATTGAACAAATTGGTAATAAATATATTTTCCAACTAGCTACTAATAATATTTTAGTAGTTAAAGAAACAGATAAAGTAAATTATATGAGATTATTTAGAAAAGGTGAATTAGTATTAGAATATAAAGATGAAATATCATCAGATAATACATTCATTAGATATATTTATGATCAAAAATTTACATTTAAAGATAATAAATTAGTTTCTACTGAAATATTAGCCGCCAATATTTGAATAAATATTTATAATTCGGCAATTAAATATGAAGATAAAAATAGTATCAATATTACCCCCTTCATCTTAAATACACAAAAAAGAAGTTTTTCAACATGTTCTATAGAAAAAGATTACTTATTTCCAGAATGATTAGAAAATTCTAAGTATGCTGCAGAATTATTTATTTTATTTGAAATATTCTTAATATTACTAATGATTATTATATTTTTTGTAATATTACCTAATAATTCAAATGAAATTACAACTTTAATAGCTTCTACAAATATAATTAAATTAAGAAGAATAAAATCTCAAAATGTTTGAAATGAATTAATTTTAAATTTTAATAATAAAATTTTTACAAAAAGTTTATTTGAAACAAAATTTAATCAATTTTGAAATAAAATCGAAGATAAATTTACAGAAAATAATCATATGTTTATTTTATTTAAAATTAAATATGTTAATAATGAATATGCAACAATTGGTAATCTTCAAAGATTAAATCAAAATGATAAAAATTGATATATTAATTGAATTATTAATAATATGGAATTTAAATCTGAATATTATATTGAAACAACTATTGAATCATTAATATTTAGTTATGGTTTTAAACAAGGTAAAGCTCCTATTAAAAAAAGTTTTACAGAAAATATAAGATATCAAGAATATCAAAATAATACAATTCCAATTTCTTATAATCCTTTTGATTATGGAAAATTAACTGGTAAAGATCAGTTTGATAATTATTCACAATTTATATTACAAAATAAAGAAGGTAATTTAATAAATTTTAAACAATTTAACAAATATAATGAAATTACAATTTTTAATAAAGGAGAAATTATACTAAGTTTTAAAGATGAATATATTTTAGATAATAAATTTGTTAGAATCATAAATAATAAAAAATATTATTTTGAAAATAATCAACAAATTTTATTTATGAAAGAAAATAAAGTTAAATTTATTTCAAAAATTCCAGTATCTAAAAATACGAATAATAATGTTCTAATATTAGATATTGAAACTTTTATTAAAGATCAAATATTAATACCTTATGTTATATCAATTTATGATGGTAAAACAGCTAATTCATTTTTTTATTTAGATTATAAAAATGTTGATGATTTAGTTATGTCTGCTTTAAAATCTATTATGATTAAAAAATATAACAATTATAATATTTATATTCATAACTTAGCTAAATTTGATATAATATTTTTATTAAAATATTTAATTAAATTAGGTTCTATAAATCCGATTATTCATAATAACAAAATTATTTCTATTGATTTAAATTTTGGTGATAATAATAAATATCAATTACATTTTAAAGATAGTTATTTAATTTTATTAGCTTCTTTAAAAAAATTAAGTGAATATTTTTCTGTAAATACTCCAAAATCTGTATTTCCTATCTTTTTTGTAAATGAAAATAATTTAAATTATAAAGGAAATGTTCCAGATATTAAATATTTTGGAAATAAAATTACACAAGAAGAATATGATAATTACTCTAAAAATTTTAATAGTAATTGAAATTTAAAAATTGAAGCTATTAAATATTGCGAAATTGATTGTATTTCATTATATCAACTTATTTTTAAATTTAATAAATTAATATTTAATTTATTTAAAATTAATATTCATAAATATCCTACTTTACCTAGTTTAGCTTTTGCTATATTCAGAAGTAATTTTATGATGGAAACAGTAATTCCTCAATTAAGTGGTAAAATTGCTAATGATATTAGACAAGGTTATACAGGAGGAAGTGTGGATATGTATATTCCTAAACCTCTTGAAAGAGCTAAAATTTATGTTTATGATGTTAATGCATTATATCCTTTTCAAATGAAATCTCAGCCAATGCCAGTAGGTGCTCCTACTTATTTTAAAGGTAATATCTGGAATTTAGAAGAAAATGCATTTGGATTCTTTTATTGTAAAATTATTGCTCCTAATAATTTAAATGAACCGATACTACAAACCCATGTTAAAACTAATAATGGGACTAGAACTATAGCACCTTTAGGAATATGAGAAGATATGTTATTTTCAGAAGAAATTAAAAATGCTCAAAAATATGGTTATAAATTTGAAATTTTATGAGGTTATACATTTGAAAGAAAATATATCTTTGTTAATTATGTTTCTTTTTTACATAATTTAAGAAATCAATATCCAAAATCACATCCTTTAAATTTTATAGCAAAAATTTTGTTAAATAGTTTATATGGTAGATTTGGTATGGATGATAATTTCCCTAATATTAATGTAATTCATAAAGATTATTATAATGATTTTGAAATAAAATTTTTAGAATTAATTATTGATAAAGTTGAAATAGGTGATTATTATTTAATAACTATTAAATCTAATATCGAAAATGAATCTAATGCAAATCATAATATAAATATAGCAATTGCTAGTAGTATTACTGCATATAGCAGAATTCATATGAGTCAATTTAAAAATAATCCTGATATTAACTTATATTATAGTGATACTGATAGCATTTATACTGATTCTGAAATTGAGGATTCTTTTATTAATAATAAAGTATTAGGTAAATTAAAATTAGAAAATATTTGTAAAAGAGCTGTATTTTTAGCTGCTAAATTATATTGTTTAGAATTTGAAAATAGTGAATTAAAAATTAAAGTGAAAGGATTAAAAAATACAAGTGATTTAAAATTTAATGATTTTAAAAACTTATGTCATTAAAAATTTTATTGTAGAAAGATCAAATGAGAAATGATCTAGAAATTTAACTGATGCAAAAATAAATATTTTAGAACAAATTTATTCACTTAAAGTAACTGAGAATAAAAGAAAATTAATTTATAATAATGAAAATAAATTAATATCTACTGAAAATTATAAAATAGATAAAACTAAAATCATAAAATAAGTATTTATTGGACTCAATCAAAGATTAATAAATGATAATAATTAAATTATTCAAAAGATTAGTTTCCCCCTTTTTTATTAGAAGAGGGGGTAATCACAAAATTTAAGGTTTATAAAATTAATTATTTTTTAGAAATAGGAACCATAATTCCTTGTGTTTCTGGTAATTTTGAAGTAGTTGCTTTAGGAGTTATTGAACTATCTTCTCATTTAGTATTTTCAACATCAATATAATCGATAATTTTTGATTTATTTTGAGATTTAATTACATCTAAATCATACAATTCTTCATTTGTATTAATTTCTTTAAAATATTGTTCATATTCTTCTTTATAAGTTAATAAATTAGGAGAATCATTTATTGTATCACCATTATTATCAGGTTTCACATTTTTAAATAATTCTATTATAGAATCTCAATAAATATAAATTAAAGTTAAAGAAAGAATAGGAAATACTATTCAATAATATTCATTTAATTTGTTTCATTTTCCTTTTTCATTTTCTTCAATATATTTATCATAAACATTTTTTTCCTTTTTCAATTCTCCTCAACTGGAGGGTAATTCTGAATCATCTATTTTAGAATCATATTTATTTTCAATTACTTCAGATTTAACTTCAATTATTTTATCTTCATCATTAATAACTCTGAATATTTTAACAAAAGTTTTATAAATTCTGCTATCATGAATGAAATTTACATATTCCATTCAATAATATTCAATCGACGTTAAAATTTCTTTTATACCATAAATATCATTTATAAAAATCCCAAATGTAGATAATAAAATATAATTAACTATTCTTAATATAAATCTCATTATTTTAAATTTTCTAAAATATTTTATTAATATTGTAAATAAACCTATTTTAATAAGAAAATTTTTAAATTTAGATAAATAAGGTAACAATTTAGAATAGTAAGATTTCAATTTTTCTTTTTTAGATATTTTATTTTCTTCTTTTTTCTCATTTTCATTTTTTAAATTTTTCAAAGATTTTGATGAGGACAATTCTTTAAATTTTTCCACTAATTCTGTTTTAGTTAAACTTTCTGGTTTTATAAATACTAAACCATTAATTATTTCACATTTTAGAAAATTTTCAATTGAAAGAATAAATGTTATTGATATTATTATTAAATTTAATAAAGTCATTAAATAATTTTTCTATTTGATTGCTATAATGTTTATATTTTTAATAAACATTTTTAAGTCATAAGTACTTTCTTTTAAACTTTTAAATTTAAATTCATTAAACGAATTATTTAAAATGTTTTAATAATTTCTAAATCTAACAAAGAGTAATTAAAATTATCATATTTATTAAAAATATAAAAATAATAAAAGAATAAGTAGAAATTTGTTTTTAAATCAATTTTTAAATTTATTAAAAATATAAAAAGTATAAAGTAAAAGAATAATTGAAACATAAAAATTATAAATCTGTTTGTAAATCAAAGACAGGACCTCTCCTTTATGAATAATAAAGCAAAGTTCGAAGTTGTTTAACAGACGTCTTTTTTTTTAGGACGTTAAATATCAAACATTTATGGAAATCACACAATATTTAAAAAATGATCTGATTAGATTTATTATTACCTTTTTTTCTAGGTATGTTAACATTTTTATGTCATTAATTATTTAATTTTCAAATATAATGAAAAAGATGAAAAAATTGTTTTTACTGAAGGAATTTCTTCTAAAGAAATTACATTTACTAAAGATTATCAAGAACTTTTAAGTTGTAGATTAGGAGAAGGTAATAGTTATTATATTACTCATAATAACTCATATTATCATACCTTAACTTCTTACTGAAGTTTATACGATATTAAAGATTGATTAGATTCATTAAGAGAACAAGATTATAGTGTTAAATTTTATTTAGCTCATAAAACATCTGATGGTTTAATTATAGATAATCCAACAATTTTAATTGTTAATGAATTTATTATTAATAAACACAGTGATCCAATTATAATTTCTAGATTATTGTCATCAGGATTAGAAAAAATATTAAATATTTTTAATTCTGATTATAATGAAAATCATTTTATTATTATTTCATATTCCCCATTATGAGCTCATTATTAATTTATTTTAAATAATCGTCTTTTATTTTTTAGGACGTTAAATATTAAACATTTATGGAGATCACATTAAAAACTAAAATGACAGAACCACAAGTATGAATTCTTGTTATAGTTGCATCTTTCACTACAACTTTATTTATTGGTTTAATGATTCAAGAAATAATTTATGATTCTAGAATGAGAACACCAATAAATAGATTAGTAAGAAATCAAGATATAGAATTAAATTCTATTGATATTGAAACTGTTCAACCTCCTCAAATTAATAATTCAATAATTTCTTCAGATGATAGAGTTGTAAGTAATATTAATTGTTCATTAGAATTTGAATCATGAGATTTTATCCCTTGATTGATTTTAATAATTATTGCATTTATTTTTATTTTAAAATATTTTAAAATAAATTTAGTAATTCTAACTTTATTTTGATTATTTATGAATTCATCATATGATATGTCTATATTAATTCCTTTTTCTTTCTTTGAAATCGATTTCAGAGATTCTTTTGAATGAAAATTAAAACCAAATCGAGTTAAACCTAAAATTTCACATTTAAAAATTCAATGTTTAACTAAAGATTTAATAAGTTTATTAAATACATTAGACAATGACGAAAACTATTCAATGAGTTTATCTTTTATTCTATCTTATAAAGAATGAGAAGATAATAAAGAAAAAATTGATCCTCTTTTTATTGATAATGCAATTATTATTAATAAGGAAAGTGATCCAATTTTAATTACTCAATTTATCATGAACACTCTTAATGAGAAAGGTTATTTTATTACTAATTGATTATTAAAAGACAGTTCAATTAACAAAATTGATCCAGTAATATTAACAGTTATTATTCCTATTAATATAAAAATTTAACTGAAAAAAATTTATGATGGTAAACAAAATAATTAATTTGTAATTACCAAGTAATATTTATATTAATAAATATTAGACATTTAATACTTGTCCCTAAGGATTTATATTATAATATTTTAATGAATTTATCAACGAATCAAATATCATTTATAAAAGATGTTCATTCATCTGTTAATATTGATACACTTTCAAGTTGAAAATATCATTATTTTAAAAATTTTGATTTTCATGAAATACGAACATTTATTAAATTAATTGAAGATAATAAAATTTATATGATTATTCCTTCATTTTCTACTTCTAAATCTCTTTCAAATGCTTCTCTATATATGTCAGAAGCATTTTTAATAGATAACAAAAGTAATCCATTATTAATTACTGATTTCATATTTAATCAATGAAACTCTTCTGGATTTGGATTGAGACCAGAGTCCAAACTTATTTTCTCATTTAAATTCAAAAGAGTTTGATATTCTTATAAATAATTTTCCTTATTAATTTTAAAATTAATTTAGTAAATTCTATAATAGATATGAATTAAAATAATAATCTATTAAGGCAATCTTATAAATTATATAAAAATGACAACTGAACATTCAACAATAGCTATCTGTGTATTAGCAGTAATAGCTATTCCATTAGGTACATTTATAGGAATAAGTGCATTTAAAAAATGTACAAGAGTTCCTATAAATACTTTACATAGAAGTGGTGATATAGAATTACAATATATTGAACCTTCTAGACCTGAACAAATTTATAATCGTTTAGATTTAGAAGATCAATTTTCATATTATGATAGAATTACTAGTTGACCACCTTCTTATAACACAGGTCCTATTCTTAGTTATAGAAGTGGAACTATTCCTTCATATTATACTCAAGATAGATTTTATATTAATTCTTGTTTAGAAAATGAAAATATTACTAATCTATATTTATGATTTGTTTTGGTTCTTTCAATTATTAATTTTTTTAATAAATATAATAATTCTAATTATTCTTTTATTATATTTAAATTATTCTTAATATTATTAGGTTTTTCATAATATTATCTAATTATTCTTTTAATGATTAATTTTAATTTTTATTATCTAATTATTCTTTTAATGATTAATTTTAATTTAATATTATCTGATTATTCTTTTAATGATTAATTTTAATTTAATATTATAAAAAGAGAGTACTTATGACTTAAAAATGTTTATTATAAATATAAGCATAAGGCAACCAAATTAAAAACATAAAATGAATTTACAAAAATACACGAAAGCTGAATTAATTAAAAATTAAATCATAAACAAAATGATCAAAATTCTATAATTAATCAGTTTAAATCTGATTTTTCACAAATTTGAAAATTAATTATTACATTTAAAACTATTTTATTAAAATTAACTTTAATCAGTTTCTTCATTCAAATTTTTAGAAAATATAAATTATTTAAAAAATTATGATTTATAATAAATACAACTGTTATGACTATTTTTGGAATTTCTTTAATAGATAATTTTGGTTTTGATTTTTTATCTAAATTTTTTATAGAATTGAGAACAATAGGTGGAAATGTTGCAGATTATTTTAGTAATACTTATTTTTATAAATATTTAACTAAATTATTTACAATAACATCAGAAAAACCTTCAGAAATTTTAATAAAAAAACCTTCGAAATTAGATGAAGATTTTCAACAAATGTTAGGAGAAGAAGAATATTCTAAATTTGAAGTTGAAAAACAAGAAATTTTAGACGAATTCAATAAAACTCTTCAAGATATCTTTGATAATTTTAATTAATTTACCTTTTATAAATACTTATTTTTTTTATAAAAAAATAAAAACTGTGCACATATTAACTCTCCCTTTAATGAATAATTAATTGTAAGTTAATATTTTTATAGTATTCCCCCTTTTAATCAAAAATAAATAATACACTTTTTACTCCAATTTCTTTTAAAGATTTAATTTTATTTAAAACTATCGTCAATGGAAACAGGGATTGTCGTGATTATAACTAAAATAAATAAAAAACAAAATGAATTTACAAAAATACACAAAAGCTGAATTAATCAGCAAATTAAAAAAAATTAAAATGATTTTAATTCAAATAACCAAACATTTTACACGAAAATAGTAGAAATGATTCTAATATTAAAAACTGTTTTAATAAGAATTACTATAATCAGTATAATGAGTTAAAAATTTTTTTTAAAAAATATAGATTATTTTCTAGTTTATTAAGAATAATAAATACAACTGTATTATCAATTTACGGTATATCTTTGTTAGATAGTTTAGGATTTGAATTTTTAAATAATTTCCTTGAAGATATTAAACTTGTTAATTATTCTATTATAAATTGTTTTAGTAATTTTACATTAATTTCTTATGTTATATCTCTTTTTAAAACTAAAGAAGAGGTTACCAATACTGGATGATTACCACCAAATGTTCATAAAGAAAATTTAATTATTGAAAACCTATCAAAAATTAAATAAAATCAAACAAATTCTAAATTCTCTGAATGATTAAAAATTGAAGAGGAAGAACCTAAGAATGAATCGTCCAATAAAAATAATAAATTATTGCTGGTTTGTTATTATTTGCTTTGATTGCATGATACTATAGTGATAATATCAAAGATATTGGAATATCTGGGTTAAATTGATTAAACTCAAGAAGAAATAATGATGAAAATGAACCTTACTTAGTTTTAAGTAAAACATTCTTAGTGTCTAATTACAGTGATTATAAAATTATACATCGATTTATATTAAATAGATATCTTCAATCTTTAGAAGATTTCAATATTAAGAATTTACAATATTTCAATATAATCTTTAAATATAGAAGAATTAAAAATTGATATAAATCAAATTAATAAAAAATTTGGTAAATAATTATATAATAAATATTTAATAAATTTTAGAGTTGGAAGAAAATTGGACAATTTAAAACATCAAGTCTAATTATTAATTAGTAATGCTAAACTAAATAATTTACAGTTACTTACATTTGCATCCTATTAAGAAATGTTCTTTTTCTTATAAAATTAAATATTATTTCATTTCTTAGATTATAATATGGATTAAAATAATAAAAAGAAATATTATTGTCATAAATAAATAATAGAAATAAATTTAAGATAGTATCTAGGGATTAGTTTCTTGCTTTATATACATTCAGCGCTTATCTAATATGTTTGTGGCTACCCAACTATGCTTATTTAATGTCATTAAATTTAACAATTGGTGCACTAGAGAAACACAGCCTATTGATCCTTTCGTACTAGAAGGTCTTCCCCTTTTTACTATTTATCTCTTCAGAAGATAGGGACCATACTGACTCACGTCGTATTAAACCCAACTCGCGTACCCTTTTAATCGGCGAACAGCCGAACCCTTCCAAGCTTCTTCACCTGGAGGATAGGATGAGTCGACATCGAGGTGCCAAACAGCCGGAACAATGTGTACTCTTGCCGGCTATCAGCCTGTTATCCCTAGCGTAACTTTTATCGATTGATCCCCGTCTATTCCATTTTATAGCGAGGGGTCACTATGCCCTACTTACATATCTGTTTGACTTCTAAGTCTTTCAGTTAGGTATGCTTTCCGCCATTATACTATTCAAAACCTTTCACTAATTTATTGATTTCCATTCAATTTCTAGCTATACCTTATAATAATAAAACAAATTTATTAAGTTTTATTTTTATTTAATTCTTATTTATATTAGAGAATTTATAATTTTTTGTCTGTATATTATAATAAATAATTATAATATTATAAATTTATTAAAATCTTTGGATGTACTTTGCTACTTTTTTAAAGACGACCGCCCCAGTCAAACTATCCATTAGTCATTTATCCCTTAAATTTCAATTTATAAGGTAAACAAAGATTTAATTCAAATTTTAAGGTTTTCCAATTTTAGTCTATCGACATTCCTAATTACTATTAATAGAATTTAAATCATTATAATAACTAATTATAGTAAAGCTGCATAGGGTCTTCCCGTCCCTCTGAAGATAGCGAGCATCTGCACTCGCAATTCAATTTCACTGAGCAAGTTGTAGAGACAGTGAGACCATCGTTACATTATTGATACTAGACCACATTTAATGGCCAATTTATTTTGCTACCTTAGGATCCTCATAGTTAAGACCGCTATTAACCAGACTTTCAATTAGTAACTTTAAAATTACCTCTTTTATATTAATGGCATTGAGCAAATTTCATTCAGAATACTATTATCTTAATCATTGCTCTGAATTGTGTTTTTAGTAAACAGTCGTGGCCTCCGATTTTATTATACCATATAAATAATTAAATTATGGTTAATTATAATTTTTTATGGTTTCTCTTATTGTCAAACTTATGAGAACAATTTGCCGAGTTCCTTAACAACTTTTAGCTCTTCGCCTTAGTATACTCTACTTACAAACCTGTGTCGGTTTAGGGTACGGTAGTTAATAATTTAAATTAAATAATTAATTAAATATATATTTAATTTTCCTGATCTATTTTTTAATATACCTTATAGATTTTCAATATATTACTCATCAGTCAAAACTTTGGTTCTGAACCTTAGAGGCCGCATTAACATAAGGTGGTTTAACCTTTCCTTATAACCCTTTTGTATTCGGCGAGAAGTATTATAACTTCTTTACGTTACTCATGTCAGCATTATCTCTTCAGTTATTTTCAAAACAATGAAACACTGTTTATCATCAATTATACTGAATGTTCTACTACCTAATTTATAAACATAAATTAATTTATATTTATAATTAACAGGATATCGGTTGATTATTTAAGACCCGTTAAATTTATGGCGCAATAGTCTAAAAGCTGCTACGTTGTTACAACGATCATTAAAAGATAGCGACTACCAGGCTCACTTTACAGCTGCATTCAATCAATTACTTCCTTTAATTTCACTTAATAATCATTTGGGACCTTGATCCATGTTCTCGGCTGTTTCCGTCTTGACTATTCAACTTATCATGAATAGTCTGAATATCTATTATCAATTTATGTTATTCCGAGTTTTATTTCCATTGGTAAGATTTTCAAGATCCCCTCAACCTAAACTTTTAATAATAAATATATTATTATTAGTTGGGAATTACCGTGCTGTACCTCCATAAATTTATTTATAGATGTCATACTTAAATATGTTTCGTAGAAAACCAGCTATCACCAGTTCAGATTGGCATTTCACCGCTTTCCAAAACTCTTCGGAGAATTTTGCAACATTCAACCGTTCGATCCATTATAATCTGGTTTTGGAAAGATCAACTGACTTCGGGTCTAATAATAGTAACTATCCCATAATTATTATTTTGTAAATAAATCACTTATTTCATAATTAATATTTATTTATAAGGAATTTATTCTATTTTATTTTTTAAAATATTTTAAAATTTATAATTTTATTATACAAATAATTTAGTCGCTTTCGCTAAGGCTAATTAACCTTGCTACTATTATTAACTTACTGACCCATTATGCAAAAGGTACGTTGTCATTTTATATTTTAAAACTTCAACTGCTTATAGAATTACTAATTCAAGACTATTTCATTTCGTTATATAACGAACTATTTCAACTTTTCCTTTACAGTACTTTTCACTATCGCTAAATTTATTATACTTAGCCTTAGAGGATGGTTCCCCTATATTCCAACAAGTCTTCTCTCATTGTACTTATGTCATTAAATAAAAATTTTTATTTACAGGACTGAATACCTTCTTTGGTAATTATTTTATATTTTATTAAAAATAATTATTATATAATAATTAAATTATAATTAATGATATTCCAATTTCATTCTTTATAATTAATATTTTATAATTTCAAATATTTTTTTATTTAGGCTAATCCAATTTCACTCACCATTACTTTTGGAGTCTCGGTTGATTTCCTTTCCTTTCCTTAATACAATGTTTTGCTTCAGGAAGTTTTAATATTTAAGGTTTCCCTTAGGATCGCCACAATTTGCTTTCTTTTTAATATTAGAAATATTTATAAGTTTGTGGCTTTTGGTTTTTACCTCCTTTTTAATAAATTTGCTAGTTATCCTTAATAATTCCTTTAAATTACTTTGATGTTTTTACTAAATTGTCATCTATACTTTTATTTATTTAATTAAATTTAAAACTATCTATTAAACCAACCAAATATTAAACACAAATATAAAAAAAATAAATGTAAAAAATTAAAAATAATATAAATTAAAATATATATTTTTTATAAATTTATTTTTATATATTTCAATAGCTGAAAAAAGGAATTGAACCTTTGTTTTACCATCATGAATAGTAAGTTTTAACCATTTAAACTATTTCAGCTTAATTTAATAAATTATTTAATTTATTTATTATTGACATTAAATAATATAATGAGTTAGAAAGAAAATATATTTATAAGACTAATTAAGTTCATATATTTTTTAATATAATTATGTTAAAAAATATTCCTGATATAATCTAAATATTAATAAGTCTAAGTATAAGAATTAAAGATTTCACATTTAAAAAATAAACTAATTTAATATTTAATTAATTTATTAATAGTTAATAAATATTTATGAGAACTTAAATTAAAAAGTATTTGATATAATTATATTTATTATTTAAATGAATATTTTTCTGTTTTTTTATCCAAAGATTTTTCTATCTTTATTTTTATACAATGAAATTTATTAAATTAACTTTTTAATTAAGTTTATTTAAAGACCTAGAACTTTAACTTAAAATCTAATATAAATTTTATATTATATTTTACAGGTTTAAATATCTTAACTCATTTTTAATTAATCTTTTTATTATTGAAATGAAATTTAATAAATTAAATAAACTAATTAAGGGTAAAATCAGAGATTTGAACTCTGAACAGCGTCGCCACAAGACGTTATTTTACCAATTAAATTAATTCTACCTTATTTATATTTTTTTATAATTTATAAAAATTATTTTCAATTTATTAAATTATTAATAAATATCACATATTTAAATTATTGTTTGTATTTAAATAAATATCATATCATAAATTAATTTTAAAATATAATTATTTTTTTATTTTAAGATTTGTATCTTTGTATTCTTTTATAATATTAATACAAATACAAAAAAAAAATATAATAAAATAAATAATATAAAATAATAAGGGGGGTAAAATAAACTAAATTAATTAATCTTAAATAAAATTAAATTAAATTTATCTAAGAAAATATAATTTATATAAATTAAAATTATAAATTAAAAAGAAAAATTAAATTTTATCTGTAGCTAAATCCATTAAAGTATTTTCTGCCATACCAATAATAGGAACTATTATTATAAATCAAGAAAAATAAAATGCTGTAGCAAATTGTCCTACTTCTACAAAAGGACTTTCTGGATGTTGTGATCCAATTCACATTAATATTGCAAAATTTACAATAAAGAATCATAAAGCTAATTTCATAGCTGGTCTAAATTGACTACCTCTTATTCTAGATAAATCAGTTAAAGGTAATATTAATAAAATTAATAATGAACCAAACATAGCTATTACTCCTAATAATTTATTAGGAATAGATCTTAATATAGCATAAAATGGTAGAAGATATCATTCAGGAACTATTGAAGGAGGTGTACTCATAGGATTAGCTGGAATATAATTATCACTATGTCCTAATAAATTAGGATAGAAGAATACTATAACAGATAAAGCTAATAAAAATGCAAAGATAGTTACAAGATCTTTAAATGTAAAATAAGGATGCATTGCATATCTATCTCCATTTGAAGATATACCATTAGGATTATTTGATCCATGTGTATGAAGAGCCATTAAATGAGCTATTACTAAAGCAGCTAATAAAAAAGGTAATAAGAAATGAAGAGAAAAAAATCTATTAAGTGTAGCATTGCTTACACTAAATCCTCCTCAAATTAATTCTACTAAATCTTGTCCAAAAAAAGGTACTGCTGATAATAAATTAGTAATTACTGTTGCCAAATCTTTAATTTACCTATTCTAGCTTACGCTTATATGTTTAAAACAAGTAAATCATGTACATTATAATTATCTAAAAAAAAAATAATTATATTAGAAATTTTAAGGGTTATGTAAACTTCACATATAGAGATTAAACAATAAAAATTTTTATTGTTTAATTATTTTATACTCTTCTGTCATGTTTACTCTTTTATTCTTCTAAACTATCAATAAAATTATTTATCTCAATTATAAATATTCTAAAATAAGAAGATTTATCAGATTGATTAATAGTTTTTTTAGTTAGATAGAGGCATAAAAATAAAACAAAGGGAAGTAGGTAACGAAGAAATAAATAGTTTAATTTAAAGATAAAAAGTATACATTTTATGGCTATAGAAGAGCAAAAAAAGAAGTATATAAAAAGATAAACATATTTCGAAAATTATAAACTTAATTCTAGTTATTAAAAAAGTTAACTACTTTTTTAATATTAATATAATTATACTGATTTATTCAATTTTGAACAGATTTATACTCCAGACCAATAAGTGTAATAAAGTAGATCAATATGTTTACATAACTTAATAATAATATTTAACAAAAGATGAACATTGCTAAAGCTAATTTACTTTCATTAGATATATTATCATTTTGTAAACTAAATACTAGTTTATTTAAGTAATTTATTATAATCATTATTTATGATTTATCTGAAGATTTTTGTTAATTATCTGAATTTTCTGTATTTTTAGAATCTTCACTATCTTTAGATTTATCTTTATTTTCATTTTTATCTTCTCCTTTAAATTGATTATCAACTATAGATTTTGTAGCATCTGCAGCTATTCCAGTTATTATAGCAGTATCTACTTTTTCTCCTTTATCTATTTTTGTTTTCTAGTATTTAAACTAAAATAAATACCTAAGATAGTTATAGTTAAAACTATTGAAAGTAAGATATAAAATTTTTTATAAAAATATAAATTATTTAATATTTAAAAATAGAAATTATCAATTAAGATTAAAAATTGTGTCATTATAAAAATAAGCGGTATAAAGATTTCAAAAAATTATAAACAAATTAGATGTTTAGTCATAAGATAATTATCTCTGTATTATTCACTAAGAAATATATTTAATGAGACATTGATTGAATTAATATTATATTAACAAATTATATTATTGACATGAATGAACTAAGTCTCCATTTTTATTAATGTGGTTAATATTCTTATATTTCCCTAAAATTCTATAATCTAATTGAACTTTTAACAACAATTTCGTAAAAAATTGTTAAATCAAAACCAATAATTATTATAAAATTATCTTAAAGGGGGGAAAAATTATTTATTATTTCTAATAGAAAATCAAATCATATATAATTAAATTATAAATGATAATAAGACATAATAGTTAGAATCAAATGATTAATTTCTGGTTTAAATAAACTTATAGCTGGAAGATGTTCAATTATAAGTCTTAATTCTGTTTGAGTTATACCAAAATTAATAATATCTTGACTATAAAGAATATTTAATTCTTCAAATTTTACTTGTTGAAGAATATGAGCAGGTGTATTAATAGGTAATTCATGTAAATCCATTGCAATCTCTCTTCATTGTTCAAAACTTTGACTATCTAATATAGTTCGACTATCTAAAGAAGTAGTATTATCAAATGGTCCTACATTAGGAGGTGTATTTCCTCTTGTACTAGCTAAATAGGCATTTTCAGTATGAGTCATTACTCCTTCACTTATTTCTGAATCTATTCAATCCATATTATCATATGCATTTTGAGATACCATTGTATCTGAAGAAGCTACACTTAAATTTTGAGATACCATTGTATCTGAAGAAGCCGTACTTAAACTTTGAGATGTATTTGATGAAACCATACTTAAACTTTGAGATGTACTTGAGTCTGAAGAAACCATACTTAAACTTTGAGATGTATTTGATTCTGAAGAAGCTAATCTAATAGGATTTGAAGCTATTAATGATGAAAAAGCTAAAACATTTTTTTCTGAATTATTTTTATTTGTTATAACAGATATATTTTCAGAAAAATTTTGTTTATTTTTATTTAAGTCAATAAATGTAAGACTATAAATAATTCCATTACTTGCTAAAATAGCAAATAATAATAAGATAATTTCAAAAATTAAATTTATATTCATTATAATATATATATGTTTTTCCTTGTGTCTTAAATTAGTATTATAATATATTTTAAATTAAATATTAATTATCAAAAATTATAATAACGATAACTTTAAAATTTTTTTTAAAAATTTTTTTTTTAATTAAGTTAAGATTGAACCTGATCATTTTCACAAATGTTTCTAAAAATAAAAATATTATTTTTATTTTTAAAATATTTTATTTTATTTTTCATTTTTACCATCTAATTATTATTTATAAAAAAAATAAATAAAAAATATAAACCTAAGATTAAATGGTGTATAAAGACTATATAAAATCAATCTAATATTTATGTTATATTATATAATCTTTATACTCTTTTATATAATAATTATTTAAAAAATTTTATTAAAAACCCTTAAAATTTCTAATATAATAATTATATAATGCCTTGTGCTTCATTATAAATAATAATGAATAAAGATTTCGACTGTACATTAAGCATCATTTCAGACACCCACCGATGATCCAGTCTGTCGCGATAGTTTACTCTACCGACGGTCTTAACATTAAACAAACATCTTTGACCTGTTTTCATCAGTATTGCTATAATGTCTTTTCTATTATATAAATTTTTAGTAAAAATTGCTTTATATTTTACATTATAACTATATATAAATATATTAAATTAATTTGTATTTCATTTCAGGAATTATATTTGGAGAAACTATATTTATAAGATCTGTCATAGATTCTTTTCATATGTAAATTAAGTATTGATCTTTTTTTCCTGTTGATTGAATAGAAGCTTTAATATTAAAATTATTATTTAACGTTTTAATAAGAAGTAAACAATCATTATAAGAAAAAGAATTAGTACAAAATTTTAAACTTTTATTTACTTTAGTACCATCATTCATAATTCAGATAGCTAAAGCTAATGAAGTTAAATTTTTATCAATACACTTTGGCACATGTTTTATTTTTTTATCATATCATAATTCATAAATTCAATTAAAACTAGAATAAGTTCAAGTTGAAAATTTTGCTATTTTTATTATTTTACCTTTATTACCTAATCTAGTGGTAATTATAGGTAATTTAAAATTACAATAACCTAATTCTGAAAATAATTTATGTAAGAACATTAAATAATTCACATGAGAAGCTTCTTGATAGAAATTAAATCTAGTACCTATTCCTAATAATCTTTTTTACTTTGACCATCTCCAAGAAGAGATCCGAATATAATAGAAATTAATCTTTATTATGTGGTCCTATTCTATTAGTATTTTTAGTCTACTAACTTTAGGTTGATTATTAAAATAAATAGGTATAATTAATAATAAAGATAAACAAATTAAATATAAATATAAATAATACATTTGAGACTTATTAAGAAAACCTCATAAACTCATTTGACCATAAGGTAATACATACAAACTTACTTAATATGTAAATTTACATAATAAGCTAGAATAACTTTAAATTCGAATATCCTATTAGTTAAATTAATTCTAATATTACTAAAAGTTTCGACTGTACATTAAGCATCATTTCAGACACCCATTAGTGACCCAGTCTGTCGCGATCATTTATATAACCGACGATCTTAAAGTTTAACCTTCTTTGATCGTTTTCACTAATATCGCCGAATAATCTTAAAGACTATTCTATGTCTCCGTCGAGACATACCACTTTAATTTTTCTTTTTCTATAAAGATTGCAGAAAATTTATTACTCGCAGGACTATGGATTAATAGAAATGAATAAATAAAAATATAATTAAGGTTAAAAAGGCAAGGAATATAAACTTAAGTTTTGTAAACTAAAAATAAAATTTTTTATCATATTATTATTTTTAGTTTACTCTTTTATTAAAAAATTTAAAGGGGGATAATTTAATTGAATAATTATTTTCTTATTTTTCTAATATTTTTATTTTTTTTGGAGAAATCTTTAACTATTCATTGTCTTTTTACTAAACCTTTTTTTGTTTTTAAGGCTCTTCTGATAGTGCTTTCACCACAATTTATAGATTTAGCCGCATCTAGAATAGTAGAATATTCACCATAAACAGTTCCATTTAGATTATATAAAACCACAGGTCTTGAATTAGTAATACATTTTTGTTTAGTTTCATCAGACATAGAAGGTTTATTCAAAGCTTTTTCTCTCATTTTTTCTATGGTTTCAGGAGAAAACTTTTTACCTTTATTTAAACTACCTATCATTTCTCGTCTGGCGTCATTAAAACCATCTTTCATTTTTTTTCTATCGACTTCAGTATGTTTATAACCAAAACTTGATCCTGCCTCAGTTAAAATATTATAATTAGGCAATAACAATTTTAAATATCTATCTTCTAAATTTAATAATTCTTTATTATTTTCTTTAGTTACAATATTAGGATATAGATCTAATATAATAAAAGCGAAATTATGTAATCCATATTTTTTTACTGCAAATTTTACTATTTTGCTACCTCTGAAATAAATTAGGTGATTACTGAATCTAGGATAAAATCTGTTAGTTGAAGCTGAACCTATATAGTAATCTTTAGTTATTTTATTAACTATCATATATATACCGCTTAAACCTTTGGTTTCATTTTGTATTTCTTTTCTAATATTTTCTAAATTTAAGTTTTCAAATATATACACTGGATTTAACTTTAATTCTTTTATTATTGTAATCAAATTTTCTGAACAAGAAAGTTCCTTACCTTTACTTGAAGAAGCATTTGTACTATAACTTCTTTTATTAAAATTATTTAAAGAGTATATTACCTTATTATTAAATTTATTATACTTTGTATTTTTAATACTATTCCTTGCCTTTTTTGGTGTAATTAAAATTTTTATAATATAATATACGATAATTAAAAAAGTTACATAAAAAATACTTCCATTAATCCATTTTGGGCTATTTACGTAACCCAGAAAAGCTATAGCCATCATTAATATTAAAATTATTACTCCTATACTTCATACTAAAATTCTAGGTGATTTATAAGAACTATAATATAATCCTCTAGCTATATGAGCATAAACAAAAATAAAGAAGAATGAAGCTACATTAGCATGTGTATATCTTAAGATTCAACCTGCATTAACATCTCTCATAATATGTTCTACACTATTAAAAGCAAAATCTACATGAGGTTGATAATGCATTGCTAAAAATACTCCTGTTAATATTTGTATCACTAAACAAGTTCCTAATAAAGAACCAAAATTTCATAAATAAGATATATTAGCTGGTTGAGGTGAATCTACAATATAAGAATTTAATAATCTTAATATAACATTAGTTTTTAATAATCTCATTTATATTACATTTTAATTTTAATTAATAATCTTTTATATATATATTCTTATATATTTTTATTAAATTAAATATATAATAAAATATTCTCTGTATTGTTTTGAAATGTTATAAAATATTAATTATGGTATTTTACCCTATTTTAATAAATAGTTTATAAAAAAATCTTAAATAATTATTTAATTTTTTAATTTATATTAAAATTTATTTAAGATAATTATACAAAAATTTTTGTAGATAAATTTATAATAAATTATTTTAAAAAGAAATTTATCTACAAAATAAATAATTCATTTATTATTATTGACATAAAAATTATAAAAATATATATTTTAATTATTCATTTGATAACAATATTATTATTAAACATTTGTTTAATATTTTTTAAATATATAATTGTTAAAATATTCTGACTATGTAATTAATTTATTAATTTTATTTAATATAAATCTAATTTAAGCCTAAGAAGAATTGAACTTCTATAAATTTCTCATCAAGAAATCATTTTACCATTAAATTATAGGCTTTCAATAATTTAATTTGATTTTAAAAATTTAAAATTTTATTAAGTTTAAATATATTAAAAATATCCAATAAAAATTTTTTACTAATACTTTTATGTATAGGGGGTAATTATTAAAAATAATTAATATTTTATAAATATTATACAATTTATTAATAAATTATAATAATTTTAATTTTAAAATAAATTAATTATTAGCTTGATCAACTCAAGCTAAATAATCTTGTACTGAAACAGCTTCAATAACTATTGGCATAAAGCCATGTCAAACTCCACAAATTTCACTACATTGACCATAGAATGTACCAGTTCTTTCAGCTATAATTGATGATTGATTTAATCTACCTGGTACAGCATCTACTTTAAGTCCTAAAGAAGGTATAGCGAAAGAATGTATTACATCAGCTCCAGTAATTATTAATCTAATATGACAATCTACAGGGATAATTACTTTATTATCCACATCTAATAATCTAAATTGACCTAATTCTAAATCAGAATCAGGTATCATATATGAATCAAATTCTATAGATTCACCACTTTCAGTTATATAATCAGAATATTCATAACTTCAATATCATTGATGACCTACAACTTTTATTGTTATTGTAGGTGATATTACTTCATCTAATAAATATAATAATCTAAAACTTGGAAAAGCTATTGCTATTAAAATTAAAGCTGGTGTGATTGTTCATATTAATTCAATTAATGTTCCATGATTTAAATATTTATGAATTATAGGTGAATTTTTTATATTAAAATAATATATTGATGAACCTAAAACTCAAAATACTCCTACACAAATTACTATTAAATAAAAAAATATAGTATTATGTAGTTCTACTATACCAGTAAAACCTGGTGCAGCACTGTCTTGAAACCCTATTTGTCATGGTTGAGGAGCATCATTGTATATAGTATTAAATATTGATAGTGTATTAAACATTTTTATAATTTATTATTTTTATTTTTTCTCTTAAGTTTACTAATCTACTTTTTATTTGTATTTAATATTATTATATTTTTTAATATATAACTTATTAGTATTAATACTCTATGATATATTATATTTTATATTAAAAAAATTATATAAATTATATATCTAAAGTATCTTAAAATTCATCTTATACAATTATTTCATATATTTGTATAAATTATGATTATTTATTTTAATATTAAAATCTTAACTATATTTATATAGTATACTTTATTAATTATAATTTAATAATGATTTAAGGGGGTAATTTTATTAAAATAAACCCAAATTAGTTATAAACTAAAAAGGTAATAATTAAATATTAAATTATATAAATAATATATAATTTAATAAGATTAATTTTAATTATATTTAATTATAAATTAAAAATTTCACTAATTATTTATTACTTAATTTAGTAATATACATTCTTATTACTTGTTGAAAAGTAAATAATGGTAAAACATATTTAGAAAATATATAAATTAAAGAAAGTAAAGTTAAAAATGAGAATGAAAATTGATTAACAAAATAAAATGGTATTAATTGAGGCATTAAAATTTAATAAAATTTATAAGGATCTCAAATAAACAAAATTATTTGTTTATGACTTAAAGAACTGTCTCTGCATTATAAGCAAATTTAAATTTTTTAATTTAATGAATTTTAAATGAGACATTGATTGAAATTATATTATATTTAATAAATTATGGTATCTTAAAAAATATGTTAATAAATGATATAAATTAAAGAAAATTTACTTAAATTATATAACTAAAGGGGGGTAATTTGATTAAAATATTAATAATAAATATATTAAATTAAAATTTAGAAGGAGATAAAATTATTATTAATGCAGCTATATAAATAATAAATAATCTTATTTCATTTAATAAAGAAGTATCTATTAAAATAGGAGCAAAAATTAAGAAAATTAAAGAAAGTAAAGATAAAGTAATATAAATAGAATATGTAGTTATAATTCCAGTATCTAATTTACTAATATTTTTACCTGTGTTAGTTAAAGTTTGAGATAAACCATAAGGTCCTACTATTTCTATTATACCTCTATCTAAAATTTTAGATATAGTATAACCTAATTTTAATCCTTTATTTATTATATAATTATTATAAATTATATCAAAGAAATATTTACCATTAAAGAAGGTATATATTTTTTGTCCAATTAAATTATCAGTTAAATCAATTATAAATGTTGGACTTTTATGATATAAAAATATTGCTAAACTAGCACCAAATAATGATAATAAAGCAGGTAATAATTTTATTATTAAAGGTAAACTAAATTCAGCTTCAATTAAAGAAATATTATTAGGTTTAATAAATATTGCATTACTAAAGAAATCACTAGCCATACCTACAAATAAATCAGAAAAGATAAATCCAAAAAATATACTAAATAAAGCTAATAAAAATAATGGAATAATTACTTTATTATTAGCTTCATGAGTATTTAAATAAGATTGTTTAGATCCATTTGGTACAGTTAAGAAAACTAAACAAATTAATCTAAATGAATAAAATGCAGTTAAACCAGCTGTTATACTTCCTAAAATGAAAGCATATGTACCACTAAAACTATATTGACCATAAGCTAATTCTATTATTAAATCTTTACTATAAAATCCTGTTAATCATGGTGTAGCTAATAATGATAATGATCCTACTAACATAGTAGTATAAGTAAAAGGTAAAAATCTTATTAAACCTCCTATTCTTCTTATATCTTGTTGATCTGAAAAACTATGAATTACAGCTCCAGCTCCTAAAAATAATAAAGCTTTAAAGAAAGCATGATTTATTACATGCATTAAAGCTACATTATATTGACTTAAACCTACAGCCATAACCATATATCCTAATTGACTAATAGTTGAAAAAGCAATTATTCTTTTTAAATCATTTTGAACTAACCCACAAGTTGCTGCAAAGAAAGCAGTAGTAGCTCCAGTTAAAGTAATTATTAATAAAGTTGTACTACTATATTCTAATAAAGGTGATGATCGTAATAATAAATATAAACCAGCTGTTACTAGAGTAGCTGCATGAATTAAAGCGGATACAGGTGTTGGACCTTCCATACTTCCAGGTAATCAAGAATGTAATGGTATTTGAGCTGATTTTGCCATAGCTCCAGTTAATAACAATATTCCTATTATAGTTAAAGCTGTTTCATTCATTAATGGTACTATACTAAATATTGTAGCATAATCTAATGATCCAAATAAAGCAAATAATGCAAAATATCCTATACTTAAACCCATATCTCCTACTCTATTCATAGTTAAAGCTAATATGGCTGCTTTATTTGCTTGTATTCTAGTAAATCAGAAATTAATTAGTAAATAAGAAACAATACCAATCAAATCTTAAAAATAATGGATTTATTTTTTATTATTAAAAAAATAATAGCTTCTCCTTTATTTCCTGTACATTTAAAACCTTACAGGAATTACATAATGCCCTAGTATTTATTTACAAATCATAATGAGACACAAGGCATTTTAATTAGAAATAAATTTAGGTTGAATGTAAACAAAACAAAAAATAATAATAAAATTATGTACTAGTGAAACTTGTTTACTCTTTTATTAAAATAATTTACTTAAAAGGCAATCTATGATAGATGATATTATTAATTCCAAGCTATCTTTAAGATAACCTGAATTAGAGCTAAAGGGAATTGAACCCTAATAGAAAATTCAGAAGATTTCCAGTCTATACCAATAGACAATTAACCCTTACTCAAAAAAATCTTAAATTTCTCCTCTTTTATTTAAACCATAATTTAAATGGGGTATAAAAATAATAATTAAAAAAGGGGGTAATAATAATTTATTTTACAATAAATAATTAAATTTATATTTATATTTTTAAATAATGCCTTGTGTCTCATTATGATTTAAATTTTATAAATAAAGATTCCGACTATGCATTGAGCACCATTTCAGGCACCCGTTATTGAACTAGTCTGTCGCGATTAAAATTGTAACCGACGATCTATTAATGAAGCCAATTCATTTGATCGTTTTCAATAACGTCGCAAGAAAACGTAATTAGTTAATTCATTAGTTAGTAAATTCTAATTTCTTATTATTCTTCAATTTAATTTTCTAATAATTGACCATTTTCTTACTATGGGGAATTATAATGTTAATTACTTATTAGATCCTAATTTATAATATAATGATGGTAATAAATAAGGTTTAACTATATTAGTAAATAATTTCATAGAATCAGTATGAATATATATAATATGACCTTTATCTTTTCCACATTTATTTGGTGTAGCAATAATATTGTATCTACTTTTTAATACACTACAAAGAAAATTAACTTCTTCAAATGTAAAACAATTAGTAGCTATTCTTGCACTTTTACCTAAACTAGAACCATCATCCATAAATCAAATAGATAATGCTAATGGTGTTAAATATTCTTCAATATTTAAAGGAACTATTTTTATATATTTATTATCAACTAATTTATAAAACATTTCATGAATTCAATTAAAACTAGAAAATGTATAACTACTAATTCGATATTGATAATACACTTTTCCTTTTTGTCTTATTCTTATTTGTAATTTAGGTTTTGTGTTACTACAATAACCTCTTCTTGTTAAATAATTATGAAATCACATTAAATATTCTACATTATCACTTGATTGTTCAAATATTATTCTTGTTCCTATTCCATTTTTTCTTTTTTCTAAGTGAGTATCACCTAAAGTAGAACCTATTATCATAGATATTATATCTTTATTATGTGGTCCTATTCGTTCCTTAGAAGTTAACTTTTTAATTTTATAAGAAAATTTTTCATTACCAACCACATTTAAACCAATAATACTATAAGTTAAATTTTCATTATAATCCCATTTAAGGCATTCTGCGATACCTTCTCAACCTACAAACATTACAAAAAAATTAGCACCAGATACTAAAACTAACATAAAAAAAGTGAATAAAGATAAATAAGAGAAAAATCTTTGATTATGAGGATCTTCAGCCATATAATCAGTTGAAAATATATGAATTAAAGAAGAAATATATAATACAGGAATAAACATAGATACTGTTAATTGATCAAATAAAAATTCTCATGATATAATCATATATTCTGAATCTATTCAATTAAATAAATTAATTATTACTGGACTTGAACTTAATCCTACTTCATAAAAAGCAATAGTTGCTAAAATACTAGATAATATTAAACAAGTACAAGTTATTATATGAGATCCTGTTACTCCTATTTTTCGACCTAAAAATCCTGAAATAAATGAACCTAATAAAGGTAAAATTAATATTGTTAAATACATTAAGTTTCTTGTCTTATTAATATATTTCCTTTAATTCTATAAACTGCTACAATAATACTTAAACCTATTACTGATTCAGCTCCAGCTAATGATATTATAAATATACTAAATATTTGTCCTATTCCATCATCAAAACTAAAACTTGATAATAATAATAACATAGTTACTGCTAATAACATTATTTCTATGGCTATAATCATTAATATTATGTTTTTTCGGTTTAATATAAAACCTAAAATTCCTATTAAAAATAAAAATAATGATAAATTCATAGTATTATCGTATTATAAATCCTTAGGGACTGGTATTAAATGTCTAATATTTATTTATGATATAAATATTACTTGCTAATTACAAAATACATTATATTTTTGTTTAGCGGGTTTTATTTTTTTGACATTTAAGTCAAAAAAATTTTTATAAAGGGGTTAAGAAATATGAAAATTAATAATTTAATTTAAATTCTTATTTAAAGATTATTTTTTAATTATAATTTAGTTACCACCTCAGTAATAAACAGCTATAAATAAGAATAATCAAACTACATCTACAAAATGTCAATATAAAATTGCAGCTTCATGTCCTTGATGATGTGTATCAGTTAAATGATAATTAATTATTCTAATAAAACCTACTAAAATAAATAATGTACCAATAATTACATGTAATCCATGTAAACCAGTAGAAGCATAAAATACTGTTCCATATATTGAATCACTCATTGTAAAACTAGATTCAGAATATTCATAATATTGTAAAGCAGTAAATATAATAGCAAAAATTATTGTTAATAATGTACCAAAAATAGCTCCTCTTCTATCTCCTTGTATTAAAGCATGATGACCATAAGTTACAAATGCACCAGATGATAATAATAAAATAGTATTTAATAATGGTATTGCAAAAGGATCTAAAGGTGTTATACCTTGAGGAGGTCATACTCCTCCTATTTCAATGGTAGGAGATAAACTAGAATGAAAGAAAGCTCAAAATACACTTAAAAAGGCAAATATTTCACTAATAATAAATAATACTACTCCAATAGTTAAACCTTTTTGAACTTGAATTGTATGATGTCCTAAATAAGTACCTTCTGTTATTATATCTCTAAATCAAAGTATCATACCAAACACTGTTAAAGTAAAACCTAAACTAATTAATTGTCCTCCATGAGTAAAACCTTGCATATACATAACTGCGCCTAAAGTTAAACTTAATAAAGAAACACTAACTAATATAGGTCATGGTGATGGTTCTACTAAATGATAAGGAAAAGATTGAAATTGATTTCTATTTATTTTATTCATTGTATTTTGTTTTTTATTTAAAAAATAAAAAGTATTATTTTTATTAATTGTTATCTAATATGATTTTTATTAAATTAATAATTTTCTTAAATATCTCTATATTTTAAGAGATATTTAATTACTTAAAATATCAAATTTATTAAAGTTATTTTTACTTTAATCACTTTTAGATGATATTTATGTCATTAATTATTTAATCTTATATTAAAATATATTAATAAATATAATTTATTTAAATATTTATTGTTTATTTATTTATTTGTATTATTTGTTTAATTTTAATGTCAAAAAATTTTAATTTATTTTAATTTTATAAGAAAAATTTATCTATTGAAACTAATTAATTGTTAATAATATGTCCAGTTTTAATAGTTATACTAAATACACCTCTTTTATTTTTATTGACAAATGTATTAGTATTAATTAAATCAGTATTAACTCTAGTTAAACTACCTTTTTGAATTATTTTAGATTTAACTCTTCTTTGAATTTTTTGTGTTAAAACTCTACCTGCTAATTTTAAATAAATTCCAGATAAAAAAGAAGGTATTTTATTATTATTAAATCTTTTAAAAATTTTAGTTTTACTTACTTTAAATAATTTCATATGAATTTTTCTAAATTTAATAAAATTACTTAATATACCAATAAGATTAGCTAATATATTACTTTCATTTTGTGGTGAATATATTCTAATTAATTCTAATTCTACAGATTTATTAAATAATTTACTTAATAATTTAACTAAATTTTCTAATTTATTATAATGTAAAATTAAAAATTTAGAATGTAAATTACTTTTTAAATATCTTTTTCTTAAAGGTTTTCAATAATAAAATAATGTAATTTTTATTAAATTAGAATTAATTGAAATTATAGGTTTACTTATTATACTTGACATATTAAGAAAGGCTGATTTACATATAATATATAAATTATGTAAATTTTTATTAATTTGTTTATAAGATTTATTAGTAAATGTATAAATATGATTACTAATTTTTGCTAATTTAAAATTAAATAAATTAATTAGTCTCATATATTGTTGTTTATTCCTAAAGATTAATCTTGATTTATTTAATTTTGTTTTGATAATTTTAATTTTTTATTTAAATCTTCTAAATTTTCTAAATTAGAGATATTTAAATTATATTCATTTTTATTTAATAAATTTAATAAAGATTTATTAGTATAAATTATTTTATCACTTAATTTAATAATTAATTGTGTAATTTTAGTAGCTTTTTTACTACTAAAAATTTTATTATTTTCTAATTTTTTTACTTTAAACATGTTTTCTATTGAAGAATCTATTATTCCTTTATTTATTAAATTTTTTAAATTAGGTAAATTATTATTTACATTTAATTTTGTATTTAAATTTTTAATGTTATTCATTAAATTATATATTATATAATTATAGGCAAATGTGACAAATAAAACTAAATTAATTTTAACTTAATTTAGTGATTTATTAATTATAAATCTATTCAGAAGAATAATGTATTATTTAATTTTTTTAAATTTTATTATTTGGATATATATAAAATTTTTGTTTTTATAATATAAAAATTATTAATGATTTATTTATTTTTTAAATATTTTTATTTTATGACATAAATTAACATTAATTAATATAATTTTATTTATATTAAAAATGTATAATAAATATAAATATATAAAATTTAATATATTAATATACTTAATTAATATACAATTTTAATTTAAAGGGGGTAAAAATAATAAAATAATTATTTAGTTTAAATTAAGTAAATAATTGAATTAATATGATAATTAATTCATTAAAGGTTAATTCTATTTTTTTATTAATGACATAAATAATATATAAAAAATATTATGAATATAATAATAAGAAAGCAATCATTAAAGAGAATAACCCTGTAGCTTCAGCTAAAGCGAATCCTAAAATTGCAAAACTGAATAATTGACCTCTTATTTGAGGATTTCTAGCTGTTGAAGCAATTAATGAAGAGAAAATTAAACCAATTCCTGCTCCAGCTCCAATTAAACCTGAACAAGCTAAACCTGCTCCAATGTATTTTGCTGCTGCTAACATTTTTTTTGTATTATTTTTTAATAGTGTCTAAAATATATTATAAATATAATAATATACACTTTTATTCTTTATTTTTAATTTTATTTTTATAATTGGATATTTTCCCTTTTAATGACATGACATTAATAATA